TTTTTCATTCAATTGAGAAATACGAGTATACTCTATAGAATGATTTGAATGAAATAGATTTAGCATCCATGGCTGAGTGGTCAAAGCACCCAACCCATAATTGGAGAATTCGCAGGTTCAATTCCTGCTGGATGCACAAGAGAAAGAAGATATATCTCTACATAACATAAGAAGATATCTGAATAAATTTTGTAGAAAAACAAATTAAATGTTTTTTTGTAAAAAACTATACAATGTTTATAGAAATTGTTATGATTACCTAGGGAAATATACGTGTATATTGAGAAACGAAAACTTAGTTTAGTAGGGAGTGAATGTAATGATGGATAGAGTGAAGAACCCGGTACTTACGGAAAAAACTATTCGTTTACTGGAAAAGAAACAGTATAGTTTTGACGTTGATTTGAATTCCAATAAGACTGAAATAAAACGTTGGATTGAACATTTTTTTGATGTAAAAGTAATAGCTATGAATAGTCATCGACCTCCAAAAAAGAAGAGATATGTGAATTCTATAATAGAGCATCCGATTCGTTATAAACGAATGATTGTCACACTTCAACCCAGGAATTCTATTCCACTATTCTCGAAAAAATAAAATTATTTTTTAACTTATTAATATGGCCATCCGTTTATATAGAGCCTATACTCCAGGCACACGCAATCGATCCGTGTTGGATCTTGAGGGAATAGTTCGATCTAAACCCCAAAAGGGATTAACCTCTGGCTTTTCCTGTAAGAAAGGTCGTAATAACAGAGGAATTATTACTAGCCGACATAGAGGAGGCGGTCACAAACGTCTATATCGTCAAATTGATTTTCGACGAAATAAAAGAAGTATACCCGGAAGAATTGTTACCATAGAATATGACCCTAATCGTAATGCATACATATGTCTCGTACACTATGGGGATGGCGAAAAAAGTTATATTTTACATTCCAAAGGAATCAAAATTGGAGATACTGTTGTTTCCGGCCCAAAAGCTCCTATCTCGATAGGGAATACCCTACCTTTGAGTGCGGTTTGAATTATTAATTTACGTAATCGGAAATAACCGGTTAGGTTTGAAGCGAAACCTATAAATCTATCACTAATCCGATCGTTCTACGTTCGGTGACCTTGGAAGGAAACTGAGGAGGAACAGTAGCGGGTGATTAAGCTCAATATTTTTCTTCCACTGAATTACGGACTTCTAGAGATAAGATAATATGGAGAAGACTATATCGTCTCAAGCATAGACGGAACCAGAGGGGCCCTTGTTTCTAATATTTTATTTCATGGCAAAAAAGTTACTCACATTCGATTTGATGGTCAAAGGCAAAATTGAAGCTGGATAGTGAGAATATATCTTTGGAGATGGAAATAATGTTGAATATGCCTCCCAAGTTATCCAGAACATAAAGATATGTTAGCGTAATTTACTAAAGTCATTCATTCTGATGCTACATGAGGAACATAAGCCAGAGGATGGAGAAACAAACTTAGGATGTGGAAAATGAATTTATTTCTGAAACTTCATTTTATATTTATTTTTCAGAATTATATTTTTTTTTGGATAATATATAATTTTATGCATCTGGAAAGCTGTATGCCTTGAGAGAGGCTTGTACAGTTCGGGAAGAGATTCTCATTTCTGACAAATAAATAAGAGTCTACTTCAACCAATATGCCTTTGGGCACAGCTGTGCATAACGTGGAAATAGCACCTGGAAAGGGCGGACAATTGGCTAGAGCAGCGGGTGCTGTAGCGAAGCTTATTGCAAAAGAGGGTCAGTTGGCTACATCAAGATTACCATCCGGAGAAGTTCGTTTAGTATCTCAGAATTGCTTAGCAACGATTGGACAAGTAGGCAATGTTGATGCTAATAATCGGACCTTGGGTAAAGCTGGATCTAAACGTTGGTTAGGTAGACGTCCCGAAGTAAGGGGAATAGTTATGAACCCTGTAGATCATCCTCATGGGGGCGGTGAAGGCAGAGCTCCAATTGGTAGGGAAAAACCGTTAACCCCTTGGGGTCGCACTGCACTTGGGAAAAGAAGTCGAAAAAATAATAAATATAGCAATCCTTCAATTCTTCACCGCCGTAGAAATAGCTAAAGAGATTGGACAGAAGGGGGAGAAAACAGAGGGTAGTTGACAATGACACGTTCACTAAGAAAAGGTCCTTTTATAGCTGATCACTTAATAAAAAAGATTGAGAGTCTTAACATGGGAAAGGAAGGGAAAGTAATAATAACCTGGTCCCGTGCATCCACCATTGCACCTACTATGATTGGTCACACGATCGCTGTTCATAACGGACAAGAACATTTACCCATTTATGTAACAGATCGTATGGTGGGTCACAAACTAGGAGAATTTGCGCCTACTCGAATCTTCCGGGGACATGCAAAAAGTGATAAAAAATCTCGTCGTTGATTAGGAGGTAACATTTGATGAGAACCAATAGCTCAGATCCGGAGGTCCGAGCTTTAGCTAAGCATATACGTATGTCTGCTCATAAAGCACGCAGAGTAGTTAATCAAATTCGTGGTCGTTCATATGAACAAGCACTCATGATATTAGAATTTATGCCTTATCGAGCATGTTATCCCATATTACAATTAGTTTCCTCTGCGGCGGCAAATGCTAGTCAGATTCTGGGCTTAAGCAAGGCTAATTTATTCGTGGGTGAAGCTAGAGTAGATGAAGGTGCTTCTTTGAAAAGATTCCAACCTAGAGCTCAAGGACGAGCTTATCCAATACATAAACCTACTTGTCATATAACTATTGTAGTAAAAAGTAAATCCGTATAAAAGAAACATTGGAAAAATCAAATTATGCTAATATCATTGGGGGAGGGGATGCATGGGACAAAAGATTAATCCACTTAGTTTCCGACTCGGTATAACCAAGAATCATCATTCTCATTGGTTTGCACAGCCAAAGATTTATTCCGAGTATCTTCAGGAGGATGAAAAGGTACGTAATTGTATCGAGAATTATGTACACAGACATATAAGGAACTCCTCCAATTATAGACTGGGAATTGCACGTGTCGAAATTCAGAGAAAAACAGACCTACTTCTGGTCGAGATACATACAGAATTCCCGGCCTTATTGATCGAAAGCAGCCATGGCCAAGGGATTGAATAATTAAAGAGAGATGTACAACATAATTTATTGAATAGAATTCGAAGAGTTCACATAACTTTGACGGAAATAGCGGGAACATACGGAGAACCAAATATACTTGCGAAATATATTGCCCTACAACTAAGGAGTCGAGTCGCATTTAGAAGAATCACGAGAAAGGCTATTGAACTGGAGAAGAAAAAAAATATAAAAGGTATTAAAATCCAAATTGCGGGACGTCTTAATGGAGCTGAAATTGCTCGTGTTGAATGGGCCAGAGAAGGTAGAGTCCCTTTACAAACTCTCCGGGCTCAAATTGATTATTGTTACTATCCGGCTAAAACTATTCATGGAGTCTTGGGAATAAAAGTTTGGATATTTCGAGATGAACAATAATTTATTTTTTATCCATTCAATTCATATTTTCAATTTGTATTACAATGTTAGATAAAGAAAGACTAAATTAATTAATTAATTAATTAATTAATTAATTCCGATTCATTCTATTTCTAATCCATATGCATAAGACATATAATGAAAATCTTTTCGTAAAATAATATCTTGGAAAAGAAGTTGCTATGCTTAGTGTGCGACTCGTTCAAACTGAGGTTCTTAGGAAGAGACTAGGAAACCAATGAATCTCCAGTTTATACTAGAAACTAACTCATTGCTTCATATTATCATAATCCAATAAAATAACTACGAGGTAGTATTACTTTCTCCACGAAAAGAATCGATATTTGTGAAGCGAGAAACTATCCAAGAATATTAATAACAAAAATGAAATGATTAAATATTCTTTTCGAATCGTATGGTTGAAAAAGAATAAGACCTTTCGAGGAGCAGTGTGATAAAGCATAGAATCAATACTAATTATCGAATTATTCAATGATTCTGGATTATAAATAAAAAAAAAAAGCCTTAAATCAATGAATACTAAGAAAATTGAATCTGTGAGAGGGAAATAGAAGGCTTCACTGCAGAGAGGGAACCTGAACGTGTATCTGGAAGCTATGGGAACGATGGAACTTATGAACAAATAAGATTGATTTAAATCCTATTGTTCATTGGGTAGGATGGCGAAATAAACCAATAGTTAATATATTTACAATTAGAAAAGCTATAATCCAATTTTTATCAAGCAAATCTTACAAGAGTTAATATTCGCCTGTAAAATTTCTCTTGCAAAATCTAATGAAGTATGAATGGAATTGCGCAATTTGATTGAATGAGGATGAGAAATTAAAAAAACACAAAGAAGACTTTCGGGTTTTCATAATTTCGATTTAGTTAATTCATATATATCTATTGAATATGAACAATGTTTCTCCTTTCGTTGGTAAAATGAGATTTTACAAGATTTTATTTGCAAGGAGCCGGATGAAAGAAAACTATCATGTCCGGTTTTGAAGTAGAGATGAAATACAATCGACTATAACCCTAAAAGAACGAGATTTCGTAAACAACATAGAGGGAGAATGAAAGGAATGTCTGCTCGAGGCAATCTTATTTGCTTCGGAAGATTTGCCCTTCAGGCACTTGGGCCTGCTTGGATCACATCCAGACAGGTGGAAGCAGGACGACGAGCAATTACCCGTTATGCTCGTCGCGGTGGAAAAATATGGATACGTATATTCCCTGACAAACCTATCACTGTGAGACCTGCAGAAACACGTATGGGTTCGGGAAAAGGATCTCCGGAATTTTGGGTATCTGTCGTTAAACCGGGTAGAATACTTTATGAAATGGGTGGAGTACCAGAAGCTATTGCTACAGCGGCTTTGAAAATGGCTGCATACAAGATGCCTGTACGTACTCAATTTATTACTGTTGCACCCACGGAAATACAAAACTAGGAAATGTCTATTCCATAAGAAACATAGAATCAGAAAGACTATAAGACAAGTCTAACGAAAAGATATCCCCTATATAGAGATTAGCCATATTCCACCTTCCTCGCTCTCCCGGAGAAGGAAAAAGACACTTTGGGGGATATGATCTTTCGACGAAAAAACGATTCAACCTCGAACTTATTTGAATGTAGCGGATAACAGCGGAGCTAGAAAACTAATGTGTATCTGAATACTAGGAGCTAGTAATCGTAAATATGCAAATATTGGTGATGCAACTATAGCCGTGGTTGGAGAAGCAGTACCGAATATGCCTCCCAAAAAATCGGGAATAGTTAGAGCTGCAGTTGTACGTACCCGTAAAGAACTCAAACGTGACAATGGAATGATTATACGATTTGATGACAACGCAGCAGTTGTCATCAATAAGGAGGGGAATCCAAAGGGAACTCGAGTTTTTGGTCCGATTGCCCGAGAATTAAGAGAATTTAATTCTACTCAAATAGTTTCATTAGCTCCCGAAGTATTACGAATAACAAAAGATCATATAGTTCTACAATAAACAATATTTGAATGGTTTCGATAATCAAAAACTGGAATAATATAATGTATATAATATAATAATAATAATAATATATGGTTAAGTTATTGCCAGCCGCCAATTTATCTTTCGAACCATGAACCGAAGTTACTCTCGAAAAAATGGAATTTTCTGAGATATTCCAACTGCTTGATTAGTTATTTCATTGTGTCTCCTATCACTTGATGGAGAAAGAAAAATACATGTATTTTTCTTTTTTTTTATCAATTTAGAGATTGTGCTTCGGGCATAGCATATTCCTTCAAAAAGACTTATTAAATTTAAATGTTTATTCATATCAATAATAACCAGTTTTCACGGGTAACGACACCATTGCTAATATGATTACCTCTATAGGGAATGCTAACCTAAGGAAGGCAGAAACGGTTCGAGTACCAGCTACTAATATCACTAGAAACATTGGAAGAATTCCTTTACAAGAAGGTTCTGTGGAAAACCTTGGTGAACATCGGGAAGGTACAAACAACTGTTTTTTAGTTCTAACCCTGGGATATCAGGGGGGGAAGAAAAAACCATACATAACTGCTTTGAGATGTATTAGCAGACCCGGCTTAAGAATATATTCTAACTATAGAGAGATTCCTGAAGTCTCGGGTGGAACGGGAATGGCAATTCTTTCTACTTCCCGCGGAATTATGACAGATCGAGAAGCTCGACAGAGGCGAATTGGGGGAGAGACACTACTTTACGTATGGTAACTCATCCACAACTTTAATTCATTATTCCATATGGGAAATCTCTTTTATCAAATAAGAACTAACTAATACTCTATAAATTTATATTAGTTAAAAAAAAAAAAAAGATTTTCCTTTTGATGAAGAAACAGAGTTTGGTTGACATGGAGTTGTAGTTACTGAATCACTTCCCGATACCATGTTCCGAGTCTGTTCATATAATGAATGTAAAGTTTCAACTCATGTTCCAAAAAAGATTAGACATAATTATATATGAATATTACCAGGAATAGATTGAAAGTGGAATCAAGTCTTTATTTATGATTCAAACAAAGGACGTATAATCTATAGACATCATTGAATGATCAGGTCCTCTTGAATTTTTTTTTTTTGTAATGTTGGATGTCGGGAATAATAAACGAAAGGAAATAAATTGTCATAACGAACAAAATCTGCATTCTCTATATCAGTGATTATATCGAAATAAGGACTACAAACACGAAAATTCGTGCTTCTGTTCGTAAAATTTGTGAAAATCGTCGACTAATTCGTAGACGAGGACGAATCATGGTGGTTTGTTCCGATCCGAAGCACAAGCAAAGGCAAGGATAATCATCTTTATTTATCTTTTCGCACAAAATTTTTCTTTTTCTCTTAATCTTTTGAATCATATACAATTACTCTGTATAAATCACTTCCAATCCCATATAATAACTATTATTCTCATACATGGAAATGGGAACAATGCCAAGACTTATTAGAAAGATTAGTAATCTACGTGGAGGTAAACGTGGGAGAATACCCAAAGGTGTTATTCACATTCGAGCAAGTTTTAATAATACCATTGTTACTGTTACGGATGTGAGAGGACAAGTTGTTTCTTGGTCCTCCGCCGGTGCCTGCGGATTCAAGGGTGCAAAAAAAAGTACACCATTTGCCGCTCAGACTGCAGCGGAAAATGCTATTCGTACGTTGATTGATCGGGGTATGGGACAAGCAGAAGTCGTGGTAACTGGTCCGGGTCCGGGAAGAGATACAGCATTACGAGCTATTTGTGGAAGTGGTTCGGCACTGAGTCTCGTACGTGACATAACCCCTATGCCCCATAACGGATGTAGACCTCCTAAAAAGAGATGTATATAATATTGAAGGAACAGCGATTGTGAATAGTACGAATAAAGTACCGCTATCTGCTAAATCTGCATATTGGAAGTGCATCGAATCTAAAATTGAAAATGAGCGTCTTCATCATAGTCGTTTCATTGTATCCCCACTTGGAATTGGTCAAGCTAATACTCTAGGAATCGCCATGCGCAGAGCATCACTCGGGGAATTGGAAGGAACATGTATCACTTCTGCAAAATTTGATAAAATAATCCATGAATATTCTACAGTAGTAGGTATTCAAGAATCAGTACATGATACTTTAATTAATTTAAAAGAGATTGTGCTTAGAAGCAATTCTTCTGAAATTCAAAAAGCATATATATCTATCATTGGACCTGGAGAGGTAACTGCTCAAGACATTATATTACCACCTTCTATTGAAATAATTGATCCTGCACAACATATAGCCACTCTTACTAAAAAGATTCATTTGAATATTGAATTGAGGATTGAAAGAGATCGTGGATATCGTAGACAAAATATAGTAAAATCTCAAGATGGAAATTTTCCTCTGAATGCTGTATTTATGCCTATTCAAAATGTGAATTATAGTATTCATTGTTTCGAAAGTCACGACAATAAAATAATGAAAGAGATGCTTTTGCTTGAGATATGGACCAATGGAAGTATCACTCCCAGAGAAGCAATTTATGAAGCTTCTCGAAGTTTGATCAACTTATTTATTCCTTTTTTACATGCGGAAAACGGGGAAAAGATTTCTGGAATGGGGAATATAAATGAATCTAATGCGTCGTCTTGTTCCGTTCTTCCTCCTATGTCGATTCAGGTAGATCAGATGGCAAAAGAAGTTACTTTCAGACATATCTTTATCGACCAATTGGAATTACCCCCGAGAGCTTATAACTGTCTTAAAAGAATTAATGTACATACGATATCAGACCTTCTAGATTATAGTCAAGATGATCTAATGAAAATTAAGAATTTTGGAATCAAATCTGTTGAACAAGTATTGGAAGCTTTGTGGAAACGTTTTGGAATAAGTTTACCTAGGGAAACTTGAAGTTCAATAAATAAACTCATTCATGTTTCTCTTTCGAAGAAAAACAAACTACAGTTGGATTCAAATCATAGTGAAAAAGATCAAATGGAATAACCAAAATCACTCCATTTGAATTTATTAAAATAACTTATATTTCTTATAATTGGAACTTATTGAATCTTTGATATATCTAGGGATTATTTGCTTTGAAGCAAGTCCTCCCTGGATATGGAACTAGAAGGAAAAAAAATTCTTCTACAGGGGAAAATTGAACAATCAAATCAAGTAATTAATCTTGAACCGAATGATTGATATTGGAAAAGACCTGAGGTTAGAGATTTATCAATGGGTAAAGCTGCCCCAATACCCAACCAAAGAGCTACTGCAGTACCAATTGGAAAAACTGTTGTAGCTACCGGACGACGAAATGGATTCTGAAATTTATTAACATTTTCTGAAAAGGGTACTGTCGATGATCCTGCGGGTACTGCGGCCATTAAAAGAACGCCCAATAATTTATTAGGCACTGTACGGAGTATCTGAAATACCGGAAAGAAATACCATTCGGGCAATATTTCCAAGGGAGTTGCAAATGGATTTGCGGGTTCACCGATCATTGAGGGTTCTGGGACTGCTAAACCTACAGTACATGCAATGGTACCTAAGATCACTACCGGAAAAATATATAAAAGATCGTTAGGCCAAGCGGGTTCTCCATAATAATTATGTCCCATACCTTTAGCCAATTTAGCTCTCAATACAGGATCGCTTAAGTCAGGTTTTTTTGTTATCGGGATAGGCTATTTTGGATCTATTCTTCTTCCCATAGAATCGGACATGAGAGATTTTTCTCATCCGGCTCAAGCAATAACTATAATATTTTTTTTTATTTTTATTTTTAGGATACATAAAAATATTATATGATCTCTAATGCTTTATTTTAGGGATTTTTTTCAAATCAAACCCCATTTTAATTTTGAATTAGATGCTCATTGTCCAAGTGGGCCATAAATTTTGGGCATTATGATCATCAATATGCTTTTCGGACAATCTTATTCCTTATGAGTCATTTTCTTTTCCACGGAGGAACAAGGTTTTGGAACGTAATAGTATTAACTTGTTAACACTCCGGCTTATCTATCCGTTTTTTCTTTGGATCTCTCTTTCACTCCGATGGTATTATTTCGATTGAGATGCAAGGGAAGTGAATGCATTTCTTCACCATATTCCTTTTCTTCCAAGGAAGAATAAATATATCTCACTTTAACTTACTGGATTTTGCGAAGCCTATTTGAGATTATAATTCGATCATGGAAATGACTCTCTTTCCAAAACCAACGAGATTTTTGTACCCGAGTTTTAACCCTCCTACAAGTAGGAGCGAGATCGGGATAGAGGCACATTTTATCATTGGATGTCGATGTGACAGATTCAATGGAATATCTGCATAGCCGAAGTTGAATAATTCAAGTCACACACTCCCGTAATCCATCTTCTCTCTGAAAAGAATCTATTTTCGACTATTCATTGGTCTGAACCCAGTAATACTTCGGAATAGAAAACAAAATCCATGAGATATTCTTTATTGTTTATAAAGGATATCTATGGCAATGGAATAATCTAATGAAAGTTATTGAGATAATATGAATATTAATCCCTATTGCGTTTCTTCTCGCTCGTAAAGGACCTGAGATACCTTGCTTACGAATCATTGAAAAGTGCATCGGCATAGATACAGCAGTAAGAAGAGGTAATACAAAAGTGTGTAAACTATAAAAACGAGTCAATGTGGATTGACCTACACTGACACTCCCGCGTAATAACTCTACCAAGGGAGATCCTATTGCAGGAATAGCTTCAGGTACACCAGTTACAATCTTGACAGCCCAATAACCAATTTGATCCCAGGGCAGAGAATAGCCAGTTACACCAAAAGATACGGTTAATACGGCTAAAATTACACCTGTAACCCAAGTTAATTCACGAGGTTTCTTGAATCCCCCCGTGAGATAAACGCGAAATACGTGCAAAATCATCATTGGAACCATCATACTTGCCGACCATCGATGGACTGATCGAATTGACCAACCAAAGTTGACTTCAGTCATTATATATTGAACAGAGCTAAAAGCTTCTGTAACGGTCGGGCGATAGTGGAAAGTCATAGCAAAACCAGTGGCTACTTGTACTAAGAAGCAAGTCAGGGTAATTCCCCCTAGACAATAAAATGTATTGACATGGGGAGGAACATATTTACTAGTAATATCATCCGCAATCGCCTGAATCTCAAGACGCTCCTCAAACCAATCATATACTTTATTGAGATGGGTGAACTTTTATTTCATACGCTCCCCCCTCCGAAAACCGTACATGGGGATTTCTCTTCATACGGCTTGAGCAAAAAAATGATACAAAATCTTTTCATTAATTATTTCAATAAAAATTCCCCTCCCCCAAAAAAAAGGGGTAGAACCTAATCTTTTTCATAACATTTTTATTACCTTGATCCCAAGTTGGCTCTTTCTTCCCTCCAAAACGAATGAAGATTATTGGCCTTTTGAACAATCTTTTCTCCTATCATCAATATATTTATTGAAAAAACAGTGATATAAAACAAATTCTGGAGATTATCTCGTTGAAACCTTGATGGATATTCAAAAACCTTAGATTCCTACTATACTCCGATAGACTCTTTTTTGTAGAGGAGGTACGATGGGTAAGAAGCTTCTCTATCGTCACCAATTTGATAAAATATGCTTATAAAATGGGAATGTTCTCTCATTTGCCAAGTATGCAGTTGTGAAAAATATATCGTAGAATTTCTAGTCAATAAAATTTTCAAGTTATTGAAAGTTTGGTAACGAAGTTTGAATAGCGGATATACATAAATTAATCATGGTTTAAATCTTCCTATTGAACTAATGCCTTCGCGAGCCCCGCGCTTCAGATGCTAACCATTCAATTGGCATCCGGCAAGGTAGGATCATTCTATGAGAAAGATGACAAATTACTTTGTACTATCAATGATTAATTCGGACGAGTCGCACACCCGTATTCCAAAGATCTCCTAATTGGAGAATCACACGATTGAACTACCATGGAGAGGAGAGAGCTAACCTACGGGCCCTAAGCAAGCCATTAAATCTAATGAAACAGAAGATTTATAAATTTTTCTATTTCACTAGATCGGAATATTTGTTTGGGGGGAAAAACTCTTTAGTTTTTGTTCATTACCAACTCACCGGAATCCCATCCAATGAAACGGGGGAATTATAAAGTTCCAAGATAATAACTGGAGAGACTGCAAATAGGGCCATTGCGACACCCATAATGGGAGTGGTTCCCCATCCAGGAGCCACTTTACCATATTCCGAATTAAGTGGTTTTGATGGACTTCCTACACTGGTTCGTTGCGGTTTGATCCTGGGAATACCATCAATAATCTTTGTAGCCGTAAAACTTATTACATTAGTTGAGATTTGTTAACTTTATGTACTATTATATTGGAAACGGAAACAAACCATTATCTCGGGATTACTTAGCAATGGAAACTGCAACCTTGGTCGCTATCTCCATATCTCGTTCACTTGTCAGCTTCACCGGTCACGCTTCGTATACTGCCTTTGGGCAACCCTCCGAAGGACTTAGAGATCCTTTTGAGGAGCATGAAGATTAGCCTAAGTGACCTTCCCTCAGTCTTTAGGGAAGGTCATTAATTTTTTCATCCCGGATCACCCTCTTGATGATCCAAAAATCATTTTTTCCCTTTGTTTGGAACTTTAGGTGGCTCCCGGAAGAAAATAGCAAAAAATATTATTCCTGAAGTACTTACCGGCGAGGATGTATGAACCAATGCTTCCGTAGATTCTATTGTATGGGTGAGGGAGTATAGGGATAACTTTCGTACTACTTAAAGATATAGAAATTAAATCTATCTAATCTATATAGATTAAATAGATTTAATTTTGAAAACGATATATATATATTATATTAAACATTTTTGTATCGATGTTATACTACTTGTCTTTTGGTAGTTGGATCTCCTAGTTTTTGGAATGCTCCGAATTCAACTTGAGCATCTAAATCAGGATCAATACCAGCAAAAACATCTCTGAACGAGGTTCTAGCACCATGCCAAATATGTCCGAAGAAGAAAAGAGGAGCAAATGTAGCGTGACCGAAAGTAAACCAACCTCTTGGACTACTACGAAAAACACCATCAGACTTTGGAGTAGCACGATCAGATTCAGAAATCTCACCTAATTGAGCACGTCTAGCATATTTTTTCACTGTAGCGGGATCACTAAAACTAACCCCATCGGGTTCACCACCGTAAGACTCAACAGTTACACCTACTTGTTCAACGCTATACTTTGATTCTGCCCTCCTGGAGGGAACATCGGCTCTCGCAATTCCCTCCCCATCCACCAAAACTACTGGAAAGGTTTCGAAGAAAGTAGGCATACGACGTACGGAAAGCTCGTGTCCTTCTTTATCTCTGGAGACAGCGTGACCTAACCAACCGACAGCTATTCCATCCCCATTGTCCATCGCACCTGCTCTGAATAATCCCCCTTTCGCTGGATTATTACCAATATAATCATAAAAAGCTAATTTTTCTGGAATTTTGGACCAAGCTTCTGATAAACTAAGATTTTCGGCCCTGCTGGATCGAATCCTCCGATCTATCTCTTGTTGAAAGAATCCTTGATCCCATTGATAACGAGTAGGACCGAATAATTCTATTGGAGTGGTCGCGGAGCCATACCACATGGTTCCGGCAGCAACAAAGGCTGCAAAAAACACGGCAGCAATACTGCTGGATAAAACAGTTTCAACATTCCCCATACGTAATCCTTTGTATAATCGTTGGGGAGGACGAACACTAAGGTAGAATAGACCTGCTAATATACCTAGAATACCTGCTGCAATATGATGAGAAGCTATTCCTCCTGGAACGAAGGGGTCGAACCCTTCGGCTCCCCACACTGGAACTACAGGTTGTGCTTCTCCAGTCAACCCATGGGGATCAGACACCCATATTCCGGGACCGAACAAACCTGTTACGTGAGATGCTCCGGATCCGAAACAAAGTACTCCTGAAGGGAATAAATGAACTCCGAAGACCTTAGGCAAATCTATAGTAAGTGCTCCCGTACGTTCGTCAGTAGATATTTCTAGATCCCGATATACCCGATGCCGAATGGCTGATGAGAATAACAAGCCAGATAACACAATATGCGCAGCAGCCACGCCTTCATAACTCCAAACACCTGCATTAGTTACAGTTTCTCCGGTGATACTCCAACCACCCCATGACTTCGTTATCCCCAAACGAGTCATAAAAGGGATAACGAACATGCCTTGTCTCCACATGGGATCAAGAACAGGATCGGATGGATCAAAAACTGCTAACTCATACAAAGCCATTGAACCAGCCCAACCAGAAACTAACGCTGTGTGCATTATATGTACAGCAATTGAACGGCCAGGATCATTTGATACAACGGTATGGACACGGTACCAAGGCGGACCCATGCATATACCCCTTTCTCAAAGGGGAGTAGACACTACGTAACTTTATTGCATTCAAGGGCTTTGATACGATGCTAAAACCTTATTCAATCATACAGGGATTCACATCTATTTACAGTTATACGTGATGAGATATTGAAATACCAATTCCCTTCTTTCTCACAATGAAGAGGAGCAGGAATAGTTTAGCATCTCTTGATTCAGCATAACAATGAATATATTGGTCCCATCAAACATCGGAGTGATTCAAATAATGGATAATGCATAGTTTATAATAGGGTTAAATATCGTGCTTGACTAAACCGAGGACCGTAATGGTATTATATACTCTATGTGTGTAATTAGTTAAAGTATACTCCAATGGATTGGTTATTCGAACGGAGACTCAAACAGAGGTTCAATTTTTCATCTATCAATATCCATATGAGTTACTGTCTTTTACAATCTACATCAATTTTTTTTTTTTTATTGATCGATAAAATAAAATATATATATATATATATATATTTACAGATGAATCAGTTTTCTTATTCATTGGCATCAAAGTCTATTTTATTGGACAATCATAAGGAACAAACGAAACCTGAGCTTCTAACTTCTAAGGTATTACATTGTTAGATGCTTCCCATTAAGTTAAGGGGTCCCGAGAAAGCTCTGAAATAACTTGCCAAATATTAGAAAAAGAATTTATTATGTTATGATTTTCCATCCTTTGTACCCCGATCCAATTCATCATATTGACTATTCTGTTCCACTTTTTCCTTCCGGTTATTGATACAGATCCATGGTTGAGAGAATTATCATAGAAAATCCTGTAATTTCTACTTTGGAAGAATTTTAGTAATTGTTATTTCTCCATCGCATCAGGTTCATGCTAGGAAAAAGTAGACCCAATATCCAATATTTGGTTTTTGATTTATTTCATCGGTATGCATTGGTCCATGCCGCTTTCGCCTTGTGTATCAATCATATCATGTGTATGAAATGGAACTATAATATGATTTACTACGCCTATTGGTGGAATCACTAGAGATTCTGTAGGTCTATATAATTGATACAATCTTTTTTCCCGATCAATTATGCTCTCGTATTGGGGGGCAATATAATATTTGGTCCCCAAGAAACGCCCATTGGTGTTCCGAAAGTATCCCTTCGAATCTTCGGAGAGGAAGATATAGTTTGGATTGACGTACAGTGCGACTTGTTTGAAATATTCGATTATACGGAATCTTCCCGTCATTCCTTCCGATTGAGATGCTTCTATCTCACTTAAGATTGACTAAATGCTCAGTAATCTAAAGCGTGAGATCTCTCACAAAAAAAAAAAATATTTATCAATCGTGATAATCTATGGCTAGTCAAAAACAATAAAGAGTATTCAGGCTTCGTTCAACGAAACAAACAACTGATCAAAGATTAATTATTCTTGATCATGATGAAATGATATGGACAAGCATTTCTAGCAGAAGTAAGAATAGAGTGGAAAAATGGCAGTAGATTTACTTGCTCCATATGTGCGAGTAACAGTCGGATAGATATTTCCCCGAAGTGGAGCATAAACCCAAGGATCTTATTAAGAATCTATTTGAAAACAAGGGAATTCTGCTGAAGAAAATAAAATCATTGGATTGGACATCGGTTAATAGGTAGTTCAATAAGTTGAAAATGGGACACTTTGGAAACAAAGACAAACTTGAACTGGAAGTGGTAAGACCCATCCTTTAAGATGAGAGAAAGACTTTTTTATCTAACCAAAAGGTTTTTTATAGAAGATGGGTATCGGGAGAAAGAAATACCTAACTTTTTCAACTGCTAGAGCCGTATGCACTTAAAAGTGCGTGTGCGGTTCCAAAGGAAGAAAGGCTATAAATCTATCCTAATCAACCGACTTTATCGAGAAAGATTGTTGTTTTTGGGCCAGCACATAGATGATGAAATTGCAAATCAAACTATTTGTATTCTGATGTACCTGAATGGAGAAGATCAGAGTAAGGATATTTATTTATATATTAATTCTCCTGGTGGAGCGGTATTAGCAGGAATATCCGTCTATGATATTATGCAATATATAATACCAGATGTAAACACCATCTGTGTGGGATTAGCTGCTTCAATGGGATCTTTCATTTTAGCTGGAGGAGAAATTACTAAACGTATAGCGCTACCTCACGCTCCGCGCCAATGAGTCTTTGTTTGATGGATAGAAAAAGGATGTGAAGAAAAAACTAACTATGCCTGCGCCAACGAATGGAGGGGTAATAATAGCATGGCATACGAAACTTGATACAACCGTAATAAAGAAAACTTGAAGTATCGGGATAGTAAACACAACCGTGGCTATTTTTTCTCCGATCACGTTGATTCTATATCTCCTGGGGTCTATTCCAGCGTCGTAAACTCCCGGAAGAATATCGGAGAAAGAGGAGAAATATGGCCATATAACATCGATAAAAGAAACTTTGGGATTGCTGAATGAGGGAATGTATGGAGCAATGGAACCATCACAGTATCTTCCTTTTCTGAAAGAAAAAGATGGTACATAGATTATCTTATTCGTCTATCTTCGATATCTATAATATTTACTATATAATATCGTATAATAAATAAAAATAATATTATTGTTACTTATTATGACGAATTATATAAAAAATTGTTTTCAATCTATTATGGAGCTGTATGCACCAAAAATGCTTGTACGGTTCATTAAATCAAGTCTTTCTCGAATAGAGGAAGAAAGAATAAAAAGTAAATAAGCATTTATTAATAGGGTGATGATTCATCAACCCGGTAGTTCTTTCTATGATGGACAAGCGGGAGAATGTCTTGTGGAAGCAGAAGAGATGTTGAAACTTCGCGACTGCGTTACTAAAATTTATGTACAAAGAACAGGGAAACCTTTATGGGTAGTCTCTGAAGATATGGAAAGAGATGTTTTTATGTCAGCGGAAGAAGCTAAAGTTTATGGCATTACTGATCCTATAGCTGTAGAAACTTCTTCGAACTCTCTAATTAATAGCTGATTTAAAAAAGTTAACTAGAATTTTCGAGAAGAAAATAAATTATCTACTTATGGTAAATATACAAGCGATCGGTGTGACGGATCCATAAGTAGGAACAAAAGCTTGCTTGCATATGAGAAATAAATGAAAAATCGACGAATTATAAGATTTATTGATACGAAATATAATAAGAGTCATAAAGTTTCGATTTAGTTCTGATCTTTCTAGAAGTTTCTTTCACTTTCAAGAGAATAAAAAGAAACTTCTAAGGATTAGTTTTTGAATCTCATAATAAACTCTTAGGGTTAGGATCAATCCGAACCAGTAAATCCTGCATGCATACCGCACTAAGAATGCCTACTATTCAACAACTCATTAGGAATCGAAGACAGCCAATAGGAGATAGAACAAAATCCCCTGCCCTTCGAGGATGTCCTCAGCGTAGAGGAGTATGTACCAGGGTGTATGTGCGACTCGTTTAGATCAGAAGCTCGAGGTGCAGGGGGATCGATATGGCAGGAGAATCCCCTCACTATAGTAAGTACAGATCTATCATCCACCAATCTTGGGGATGAAATTTATGGTTTCTATTGGTGCAAATCCGATCATCCCGATGCAGGATGAAAAGCAATTTCTCAATGGTAGCGAATGGTCATCAATCCATTGAGCGAGGAAGAAAATGCAATTCAAAAAGCATGATGCTTATATCGCCGCAAAAACGGACTTACAAGGTAAGCTGCCTAGCCAACCCTCACGATCACACGCCGTTATTGTATGGATAAGTTTTATTGTAAGAAGACCTTTTTTTGCTCGATGAATCGGGTGGAGCTGGGGATCAGAAACTATACGAGTCACTGGTAACATTCTCATTTCGTTTTGAGAAATAGGAGGCTCCGGCGTATAGGGGGTACCCCACCGTTGAAGGAGAAACTATAGAAACGATGGAATCCCGGATTTTTATCAGTTCAAGGTCCCATACTGAGCAGATGCCCAATCTAAAAAATTCGTGAATGGGAAGGTTGAAGTAGCAAAAGCCACGGGAATCTTTATTCCCTACATCAGAAAGATCGGTGGTCTCATTCCATGAAGGATAGTAAAGAGAAGGCGGACTTTTTGTAAAAGATGCCATTCTATCGAATAGCATCCTATTCGATGGTAATTTCAATAATATTTCTTTAATTGCCATAATATTGTGATAATCACAACGAAGCGGGTGTTTTAATCAACTCAACCATATCCATTCTTTGCTCCTATTTATCATTCGAAGAAACAGAGCAAAATCTATTATAAAGAATATTCAAATATAAGAATTTTTACATTCATTCTTCATTTAAATATTCAGTGATTTTTTATATAGTAAGCAACAACGACTAGAGTTAAACGTGGCTACGTGGCTCGGAAACAACGGAAAGATATTATTCAACTCACATCAGGGTTTCGAGGAGCTCATTCGAGAATCTTTCGAACCGGTAAACAGCAAGTAATAAAGGCTTTAGTTTCTCCCCATCGAGATAAAGGTAAACGAAAAAGAGATTTTCGTCGTCTATGGATTACCCGGATCAATGCAGCAGCCCGAAACAATGGAGTTTCTTATACTAAATCTATTCAACATTCATACAAAAACCAGGTTTTTTTGAATCGTAAAATACTCGCGCAGATAGCTATATTGGATATTAGTAGCTCTTCCACAATTTTGAGAGAGGTTAACGAATAATAGATAGGGGGATAAGGTATAAAACCCTCTCCGGGGATTGATTCACTCCGGGGAGGTATAAACATCGAGAGAATTACTAAATCTCGGAAATGAGTAAATAGATAGATAAAGTCAAGATCCCCTCTTTTCCATAAGAGAATCGAGATCTTTTTCCTTATGTAACCTATTTCGATTTCATCTTAATTAATGAGTTTTATTATTAATAATATCCAATTAACTTTCGTTATTGACAAAAGGTAACAAAGCTAAAATACGAGCTCGTTTAACAGCAATAGTCATTAAACGTTGTTGTTTCGAGGTTAATCTATTTATTCGTTTGGATAAGATTTTTCCCCGCTTGCTAATAAATCCGCAAAGTAAACTTATATTCTTATAATCAACAGTTTCTCCTGATCTAATTGGTGGCGAACGTTTACGAGAAGATCGCTCGGATTTGCCCATGGTTTGTTTCACGAACCTCCCCAATACTGCTTATTTTCCTATTTCTTTGTGAATAGTATGTTGATAACAATAAGGACAAAACTTTTTCAATTCCATTCGAGTAGGCGTATTTCGACGATTTTTCCGAGTAGTATATCTGGAAACACCCGAATATTTTTCATTACCGTTTCGGACACAACTAGTACATTCTGAAGTAATTGTTACTCTCACATTTTTACTCTCAGCCATAATTTTTTGAATCTTGAAAATACAAATGAGTTTCCGATCTTATGGCGAAAAATCTAATAATGAAAAATTTTAAGAAAAAACTTTTCATTATTAGTAATATTCAATAAGATTCTCTGTTTTTTCGATGAAGTCAAATTTTCAAACTCATCTTTTTCCCATCGAAACTTGATTCTTCAATAAGACTTAATTCAAATATTTATTTGGGAGTTTCCAACCAATAGGTTAACTCAAAAAGTGGTCAAACTCGAAATGGTAAAAGGGTATCCTTGGGGAAGAGGAAGAACTAAAGCATCCGGGGAAGAACGATTGATCTCTGTCGATAAACCAGCTGAAAATCCGAACCACAACGTAGCTACAACAGGCGCTGTGGAAAGATATGTTTTTACATCTTGCATTGCAAGTTCCTCCCCCTAAATCACTTTCTTCCGGCTTTCAGAAACTGGATTGAAAAGATTCTTACTAAATTTTGAAATATTCATTTTTCTACGAAGGTTCATATAAGTAAGTAATGACAGAGTAATAGAAATAAGCGAAATCTATTCTTTCTTACTAAATCTTTGAGACTTCTTAAGTGATTTATTAGTAATTAATTTTATTAAATTCTTTCCCGTGTACGTTACTATTTCCATTCTATCTCGACAAATCAGTAAAAAATATATAATAATTTATTTGAATTTCTATCTACTATTAAATAAATAAAAAATAAATAAATAGTATCAAATACGATCATCTCATCACTTAATTATTCGAATTCCAAGAATAATAATTATTTACGATGAATGGTTGTTCTCCAGTATAGTATCCCTCATCAAAAAGGATTTTATTGAACAAGTCACAAATCTTTTCATAGGGGAAATACAAAAGTTTCAATTTCAATGTTCTTTTATATAAGATTCCCTTGTTTTTAAGAATCCCATAAAAAAAAAAGTTAAATTGTTATAATTATTTCATAACGGATTGCGATACAGGAAAGGACGATGAGGAAATAGGGATGGGACGATGTAGGCAAGAGGCTTTAAATAAAGTATTTAAATAAAGTACAATCCATCTTGTATGAAAGTTGGGAGGGATGTAGCGCAGCTCGGTAGCGCGTTTGTTTTGGGTACAAAATGTCGCAGGTTCAAATCCTGTCATCCCTAACCCGAATCTCATACGTATGAGAGATCTTCGAACGAATAGTTATTTGCGGAATACTAGTAATAAGTATTCAAGAAATAGTCAAGAAATAGGAGAGAATAAAAAAAGATTATCTCTCTATCCACGACCTCCTATGTGATGCAAAAAAAAAGCGCTCTTAGTTCAGTTCGGTAGAACGTAGGTCTCCAAAACCTGATGTCGTAGGTTCAAATCCTACAGAGCGTGATTTTGATAATAAAATTGAATTTGATGTGTTTTTTTTTTATTTTCCATAATCAAAATTTGAACTCAATTAGATTCATTGATAAAATAGCAAAATTTATCGATCAATTTGACCTCCCTAAGAAGGGAGGCAAGTGCGGGATGCTAAACGTAATCCAATCCTCGGTCAAAGATCCAATTGATCACCACGTCAGTATTGTGAATATGCAGTTACAAATAATCCAGCTGAAGTTGTTGGAATCGAACCTGATACGATTCCGGATGGCAAAGCTTCAACCGTTTCTTTCTGAGTTAACGAAGACAATATCTAACTTAGATAGTACCTAAGTTTACCGTGAATCTCAATAACCATCATCTGGCAGAAAATTTTCCTTGATTTCCCGTCATTATTTTCTAGATAAGTTTTATCTTATTTGAGCCAGTAAGTGGAACTAAAGCTGGAGTTAGAGCAGCCAATAGGAATACGAAGTAGCTAGGTATAATAGACATAGAAAAAACTTTGAATGGTGATAACGAATTTAGTATACACCCTTGTAGAGCAATTACCTAAATCTCTTTATGACCCAAAAAATAAAGATTAATTTGAAGTACAAAATATCCAATTGAAATTAATTAGAGATTCTTTCTTATATTCGTCATTACCCTTGCATAATAAGAATATGAAGAATATATGATTGGGAATGGGGGATATAAAAAAATACTTTTTCATAAGTAAAAAAAAAAAAGAACTATATTCAAATAATCGTTATCCTAAATCACTTTTCATATTCGTATTGATTTCCAGTCCGTGAATTGATAAAACGATTCGGAAATCGCGTTCCTACTATATGATGATCTCCACGAATAGCGAAACGCTTTTATTTTCATTTTAAAGGTTCAATTAAAGTGAATTCTCATCCGATCCGATCACCTAGAATTACTATTTGTATTGCTTTCGCCAGAATTACATAGTATTGAAATGATTCAATTTTATCAATTGCATCAGTAATACGAACATAAAATTTGGATGATATTCTGGGGGAGGAATTTGTTGTTTGTTCCTCCCAAGGAAGGGAATATAGGCTTGTGCTTTGAATCGAGTATGGGATTTCACAGTCCCAGACCTGGCAACCGCCATTCCACATTGTACATTTTACCCTTGTTTGCATTCGACCCTAAAGAGAATAATTCTTACATTCATTATCTCCAACAATAAAGACTTTATGGAGCTTTTTTCCTTTAAACCCGTTATGATACTATTTTATTACGAATTGCTTTCGATCCAACTATTTTTTTCTCCAAAATAATTAATTCCTATCCCTATGCTATCGATATTGCTTCACAAACTATGAGGAAACAAAAATCTTATACAGTCGTAGGAAAAGCTTTATCCATCTCATGTTGGGATGCAGGAATTCAACATACCTAATCATAAATATCTTCGTTTGTATTTACCTCTAGACGAATACCCAGTAAGAGTAAGCCATTAATGTGAGGCTCGGGATCGCGGAAATGTTACCTTCTGTAAACTAACTCATAATGGCTCAAAGTTTCATTTCACAGATCTTTAATCTAACTAATTGTAATATTTACTGGGTCTTCCTTATTTGAAGAAACTATTGCATTGGGAATCGGCCGAAGAATGTTTTTTTGTTCGTAGGATAAATATTTGCTCTCTATTCACTTGTGCTACATCGGTGATCGTATTCTCTGTGTAATCCGTACGACCCAAATCCATGCGGAGTGAACATAATGTTGCGCGCACGCACAGGAGTTCCATATTCTACATGGAGGCTGGGCTGTAACACTCCCACTCTTTCTCCTGGAGCTGCATCAATCTCAAAAGGCTAGCTTTACATTTGTTCGTAACCCTAAAACCATAGTAATCCGTTGTAGTGGTTTTTCCCCCTATGACCCATACGTCCCAATGGTTCCAGTATTTAAAATTCATATAGGTTCTTTACGTTCAAAATCCTCTCATCTCAGGTCAGGTCGCGCAAAACGATCTCAAGTCATTGGGTTTTTTTGAATATTGATTAAGTTAGTCAAACAATGCTAATGAAATGACCAAATTATTCAATCTTATTCTTTATTTTTCCTTTCCTTTATTACCATTGAAAGTTAGTTGTCTTGCTGTGTCGGAAGAACGCTAGCTATACTGGTCCAGTATGCTTCAAAGATACCCTTGGTACAAGGTTGACAATCTAACAAGGTTTAAAGGAGATATCAGTAGATTCTATATCTTCCGGTTTCGATCCTCCATGATGGAATCAATTCCTCCTCGCGTCTACAAAGAATATATAACACGGAGCTAACCATGTCTGGGAATACGGGAGAGCGCCCTTTCGCCGACATTATTACCAGTATTCGGTACTGGGTGATTCATAGCATTACTATACCTCCCTTGTTCATTGCAGGTTGGTCATTCGTCAGCACAGGTTTGGCTTACGATGTGTTCGGGAGTCCTCGGCCAAATGAGTATTTTACGGAGAGCCGACAAGAGGTTCCATTAATAACCGGCCGTTTCAATTCGTTGGAACAAGTCGATGAATTTACTAGATCTTTGTAGGAGGTATCAATGACTATAGATAGAACTTATCCAATTTTCACAGTTAGATGGCTGGCCGTTCATGGACTAGCTGTACCTACGGTTTTCTCCCCAGGATCAATATCAGCAACGCAATCCATCCAACGATAAACCAACCTTATTTATCTGGAGCGTGAAGAAGCTACGACACAACCAAATCCGAATAAACAGAGTGTGGAATCAAATCGTACCAGCCTCTATTGGGGGTTGTTACTAATCCTTGTACTTGCTGTTCCATTTTCCAGTCACTTTTCTAATTAATAACGGTATAAACTTTCTTGCCTCATACGGAAAGATCCAAGATTCTAATTGTCCGTGACCGTCCATGTCTCGGAGTCATGACTACCCAATGGAATGTGAGGGGGAGTAGGATAAATGGCCAATACCACCGGAAGGATTCCCCTGTGGCTAATAGGTACCGTAGTTGGTACCCCTGTGATCGGTCCAGTAGGTATTTCTTTTCATGGCCCATACTCCGGATTAGGGTCATCCCCGTAATAATTGAATCAACTGGATAAATAAACCTGTATAAGAAATACTGTAATGCAAGGGTAGGTTAGTTCGCCCAGACTCAATAGATAATAAAACTTTGCTCATTTCGAGCAAAGTTTTATTAATAATAATTCATTTTTTGAGTCTTCCGGTTCCAATAAGAAATAATAAAGATTAACGAAATATAATAAGATTCCTGAGAATCTTATTATTCCATAAATTTATCTAATAATTTTAAATAAAATAAAAATCAATTGATAATATGTCATCACATCATTTAGTGATATTTTTATCATGCAGATAAATCTTTTAGCATCTTTCAAAAAAATTTGATTGATTTATCATAAGTTTTTCTTATCTTATTAAAATAAAAGAAAAATAATTTACGAATCAATAATCTTGCTAGAACAACAAATTACTATACTTTCTCAAAAATTGGATGTGGTGAATTACTATTCACTTGTGTAAAGGCCGAGATTATGCTATGGAAATTTCATGTTTTTAATATGGGATTTGGAACGTAATTTGGGCCAGGGAGAAGAACACCTTCGAAACGAGCCAGGGAGTTGGGACCCTATGTGTTTCTGCAATAAACAACATAAGCCTTTTTTATATACCATTCATCTGTTTTCCACTCTTTATAAGATAAGCTAGAAGAATTCTCAGAAGGATACGCAGAACATATTCTCTTGGTAATTGGTGAACAAGGTCAAAAGGATCACGGGCTTCCTGTACCTCAATATGAAAATCGACTTCGATTTTTTGGGGGGAAGAATATGGTGATATTTCTAAGGGTTCGTCCGTCTCTCCTCCATACGTTACGTCTGTCGATCTGTTTCAGAATATTATATTCTTGGTAAGAACAAAGGTCATTCTCTTCAAGTAATAGAAGAGCTTTATGATATGTTTTCCGAAATAGAAACAGTTTTTTGATCTATAATATATATATTAATTTTATTTTATCTTGAGAGATATTATAAATAAACAGATAAGGAAGATTCTTTTATAGTATAGTATCTAAAATATAAATATATGGGGAATAAATAAGACCATTCTTCGGCAAGCTGATATGCTATGTCTTAATGCTTGCTGAGTCACCCCTCCCGAAATGCATATTTTGATGTGGTATCCCCAATAATTTATAGTAGTAAAGGAAAGGGATAATGATATTCCAAACTGACTCTCAGTTTCTGAAGAAACCGTTACCATACATATTATACTAATGTATAGAAACTAAAATTGATGATCTCATTACACATTAGCAATCGATATAAGAAATGAAATGGGAATTCTACTGATCAGACGCTTCAGTTAAGTTTCGAACAATATATAAACTGAATCTAAAAATTCATTTTAGCTAATTGGACTTTTTCAAATTGTTTCTTTTTAAGTACTAGGAATATCTGTGCTAAAACAACCGATGCGAGAAATAACAAAAGACCTTGAGCACGTAACGGATCCTGAAGTACTATTTCCGCATCTCCCTGACCAAACCCACCTACATTAGGATTATTAGTTAATGGTTGATCAATCTTAATTAATTCACCTTCCGAAATAATGAGTTCTGGTCCTGGGGGTACAATATCAACCACCGGACGGCCGTCCAATGTATTCTCAATCGTTATTTCATACCCACCTTTCTCTCTACGTAATATTTTGCTTACCTTACCCGTGGTTGAAGCATTATAAACCGTATTGTTGCTTTTGCTCCCATCGGGATAAATTTGTCCCCTTCCCCTATTACCACCCACATATATAGGATATTTCAAAAAATAAGCTTCTTTATTAGTAGCAGGGTCTGGTGAAAGAATGGGAAACACAATCTCACTGTATTTTCCACCCGGAACAGGACCTATTACCAGAATATTTTTTCTATCAGGACGATAAGTCTGAAAATAAAGATTACCCATTTTTTCTTTAATCTCGGGGGGAATACGATCAGGAGGAGCTAATTCAAATCCTTCAGGTAAGATAAGAACAGCTCCCACGTTCAAAGCCCCTTTCTTACCATTAGCAAGTACTTGTTTTATTTGCGTATCATAAGGGATTTTAACAACTGCCTCAAATACGGTATCCGGGAGTACAGATTGTGGAACTTCGATATCCACAGGTTTTTCAGCTAAGTAACAATTGGCACATACGATACGTCCAGTTGCCTCTCGAGGGTTCTCGTAACTTTGCTGTGCAAAAATTGGATATGCTTCCGGGATAGATGGCCAAGCTATTGTAGTCATTATGATCAAGATCGGAATCGATCGAGTCACCAACTTTATCATCCAATCATAAGTAATTTTTTTCTGCATGGTTCGATTATTTGTTCTAAATATTTCCACGAGTTGGGTGCCTTCAACATTCCAGTTGTTACAATAGCTACCTGTGCCCGCAACTCCGCCATTATAGTAACAATAAAGGTGGAAAATGAAAAGTGTATATATACTTCTATTCTCTATTCTCAATTGATTCGAAATGGAAATAGCCGGCAATTCATTCTGTTCTGGGGTAAAAAAAAAATACTATTCTCATCAAGTAAGACCAATAATAAAAACAACCTTTTTTATTCATTCGTTGTATGATGAGTGGCTACGATCGAAGGAGATATACGATTTGAATGACGGGAAATCCAATGTTTAAAAACTGTATCTGAAATGACTGGAAAGGTTGAAACAAAGCAGGATACTATATGTTTGTTACGAGCGAATCCTAAATGTGATAAAAAAGAATCTATGTATATTTCCCAACCATGAGGCGAATGGAACCCAATACGTGGATCGGTGAATAAAGGAATGGAGAAAGCTTTCATTGTATCACTCAAGCTATAAAATAATTCTTGAATCCAGGGATTGAGAACAGCGAGCCTCTCTCCATCCAGAATGAGCAAGGCACTTAGAGTAGCAAAATAGATTATATCTGTTAATGGATGCGGAATAGCCTGAATACTCTCTTCATTGTGCATCGTTACTAATTGAATTGTTTTTTCATGAATCTTCATATTGAGATCTTGTGATTGAGCTTTTAGAGAATTTAACATCATTTTATCTGACCGAAGGAGTTCTTCCACTTCCCGGAGTCTCTCTAAGGCTCTCTCTTCCCGGAAAAAATTAGTAAAAATTTGAGATTGGTAAGTATTCCACCAATTTTCAATCCGAGGTTCCAAAAACCATCCTTTTAAGAAGATTGAAATTCCGCAAGGAATAAGTATTGAACATCCAATATATTGTAGAGGGGCTAGTGTTTGATACTTAGCCAATTGGAATTCATGAAGTACTAAGGAACTTGACTGACCTATCAACCCTGTTTGGAATCCAGACGAAGTACGAGTTATGGAACGAGGTACAAGACCTATAGATTCATAAGCTACCGTGGTGATTATAGAATCTTTTGACTCCGAGAAGGATAATCTTTTTTCCGAGGTATCCTCCATTTTGGGCAGGGAAGAAAGAAGGGAATAATATCGTTTCCAATTATCTGGATCATTCGGAGTTGCCTCAATCCAAGCTAATTTTCTATTCATTTGTTCGATCTTATTCGACTCTCTCCTAAATAAGTCACTTGAAATAATAGAATTTTTATTTTGAAAGTTTCTATAATCAAAAAATCTTTTTTTTTTCAAATGTTTTATTAATTTTTTTGAAGCTCTTGGCTCTCGAGGAGTAGAGAGGAAAAATGGAATATTCGACATATTATAAAGATTTGATTCTGGTAAAATGCAAAACCGTTGATCAACAAAAACCGAATGTGGATCAATAAAAATAGAAAATCCTTTTGATATAATTGATCTCAATTTATTCAAAAGATTTAGTGGATGAATGCTAATTTTACATTCTAAAACACTCCAATATATTATGAATACGGAGTTATTTAATTCCGTATTCATATGTGAAACGATAGCTTGCCGAGGGTGTCTCGAATATAAAATCGAACATTTATAGGACAAATAATCTTTTTTGATATGCCGTATTCGCTTGCTAGCTTTATAAGCTCCTTCTAAAGAACGAGAAGGCACATTTGAGAACCACTGAAGAACTTCTGATTTCAAATTCGTGAGTGCTACTTATACTTCGACGAGAGGGAACCGCATAAGAAAGACCTTTTTGAATTCCTGAATTTCATCTTTCTACATTTTTATTATTTGTTATTCAACAACTAAAAAAAATATCCATTTCATTTCTTTGGGGTTCATTTTCAAGTCTCTCGATCGATACGCGCAAGAAACGAGCCGACTCGGCAGCTTCTTCTTCCATATCTCCCAAGGTTAAGTGTTCGTCGGTACGAGTCAAAGGAATATCCTGCCGACCTTTTACTTTCGTGTGGGTAGCACGCCGAGGATAAATACCTTCTTTAACTTCCACTCGTATCGCTTGGATATCTTTCATGGAAAATCGAATACGAATCCGACGATTTTCTCCGGGAAATCCCCAACGAGAAAGATAAACAACTCCTTCTCGTTTGTCAAATCGATTATAACCACTACCTGCATTCCGTGAAGTGGTACACCATAAATAGGAGCCGGAGAACGGACCTGCAATACCGTGGAAACACATTACAATCCCTTGTGGGACAAAAAGAATTTGCTGAGATAATAACGAGAAGGGTGTCAGATCCTTACCGAGATAACTGGAGATTCCAACCAGAAAGAATCCCAATGCACCCAACGAGACGATGCGGGCCCGACAAAAATTGCTTATTCTTCGAGACCCTGCTATAGGTTCCACCCTAAGCCATTCGGATTGCAAATTCGTAACAGAGTCTCCTGGATCTTTCTTATCTTGCTGAATGTCATGAGACAGAAATAGCGGGAATGATAGGACAAAATAGCAGATTTCAATTTCTTGTTCTAGAGGTCATTTATTTTTCCTCGACTATATATATATCGATCAATATAAAAAGACTTTTCTTATCGTATTATTATTACAGAGAGATTTTTTTCAAGAAAAGTCTTTTCGTTTCTTCATACAAGAACTAATATCCGATGTATGCTCTCCCTGAAAGAAAATAAATTTGAACTCGTTGCGGATGAAGAAACAAGAGATTCTTCAAATTCGTTCAAAATGTTTTTACCATACTTGTTCGAACAAGAAATAAAGACATTCTTTCATTCTCAAATCTAGAAAAATATATCGATAAGATTATATTAGATCAAATTTTATACAATCTCGTCCTCCTCAATATATACGAACAAAAGGGCCATTGCAATCGCTGGAAAAACTAAACCTACTAGGGGCACGGAAATGGAATGTGAGTAAGAAGCTGCTGTCGTAAAAAAATCACCTTAAATAATATATATGTTTTTTTTTTTTGTAGGAACAAATAGGGAAACTAATTATAACTCTCTCGTGAGAGAGATTTATGAAAAATTATGTTTCTTCTCTATTGAAGATTTTGATTAATAATTCTCTGGAAAATTATTCTTGATTCAATGTTTTTTTTATCAAATCCAAATTGAGTTAAATATCTTCCCATTAGAATTAGAATATTAACACTTAAATAAGATTGTATTAGTGTTATAATCTCTTCGTATACGAAGAGATTATAACACTTAAGTGACGAAAGAATGGAATAAAAACCGATTTGATAAATAAAAAAATCTTTGGATGGGGATTAACTGATGATAGGGGATGAAAAACAGCAGTGGATCGAAGAAAAGACAGAAGTAATAATTATCTAGAATAATAATTATCACGTTCTTTACAGGGAGCTGAATCATAACCATAAGATTTGATTTTTTTACCTGGCAAATAAAAGGTTACGTAAAACAATCAATTAAATTAAGCCATGATCAAATAAAGATTCAGCTTTAACTGTTAGATATTCTATGGCGTAATTAATGTGGTTTCGATTACTCTTTAGACTGCGAATGCAACGCATGCTTTAGGTCCGGCAATAAATAATGAATGGAATAATATCTCCCAACATACCGAAACTCGCGGTAGTTTCACCAGTTGATGTAAGAATTACTATAATAAATTTTTCTATGCTTGATGAATATATGGAGCAGAAGGAATCTTAGCCATTTGCGTTGAACTCAAATTTTATCCTTTTCTTATGTACACACTCCCTCACACAACAATTAAATTAATGGTATAAATCTTCTGGTAACGTATTTGATAGGGCACCCTTTCACCTACCATGGGGCCCGCCCAAACGACTTCCCATGCCCTTTCAATTTAATCATACTAAACCGAATAACATCGGTTGAACCTTGTTCGTTTTTAATAAAAAGTGATAGAGATTCTTGTAAGAATCTCTATCATAGAATCTAATAAAATATCGAGTCGTCATGCTTTTGAGATGCCGGGTGCCACGATCAAACGAAGGTTCAATTCTTTCTCTTTCTGTACCACTCATTCCCGGATGATTATCCACGTTCTTCACGAATGATGATGCGCGCGTCTATTTTGTCTCGAGTCGTTTTTGTTCTTACGACTGTCACACAATCCGTGATCCTCTATTAATAGTCTCAACTTCTATATAGTTTTTGTCTATATTCGTATTTGTATAATCTTCTTTTTCATAAATTTTGATAGTTATAGGGTTTATAATTGATTCATTTAATCTGCGCTTGTTTTCAAACCAATTTTTTGAAAACTCTCTAACAATAAAATATATATATTCGCGCTTTGCAAGTTTTTCTATATCTCCCATTAAAAAGGTCGACTATACAAATTCAAAATTATAATATTCTGATCTAATAGAAAAAATATGATTTTGCATTGTTAATCCGAGATAGAATGATTAAATACAAAAACGTAATTATTAAATTGGATGCTTGCTTGAATGGTAATCACCCATCTTTTATGATTGATGGTACGATAGAACTCTTTCCCGGTTATCCAATGGAATCCATTCAGATTGGAAAAACAATTTGAATAAGGAAAAACTATGATTTTTTGGTTAGAAAAAATTATATGTTCCAATATCGAATATAGAAATAGTATATACATATTCTTTTTTGGTGGGCTAAAAGGGATTTGAACCCTTGACTTCATGGTTCAGAACCATGGGCTCGGATCCACCGAGTTGCAAACCCTATTGAAATGGGATGGAATCTTGACTGAAAAACTCAGTTTTTTAGTGATTCTCCTAAGATAAGATTCAGTTATTGTTTTTTATCCTTTAAATAGGAAGAATATGTTTTTCTATTCTTCCTTCACCTTAATCTCTTTCCAAAGATTAGGGTGAAAGAAAAATGAATCAACTAGTGAAACTAACTAAATTACAGTGTGTCAATCGTCTCAAATTCAAACTTGATTTCTTTCCATACTTCGCAAGCAGCAGCTAGTTCAGGACTCCATTTACAAGCTTCGCGAATAACCTCATTACCTTCACGAGCAAGATCACGTCCTTCGTTACGAGCTTGTACACAAGCTTCTAAAGCAACTCGGTTAGCTGCTGCACCTGGTGCATTTCCCCAGGGGTGTCCCAAAGTTCCACCACCGAATTGTAATACAGAATCATCTCCAAAGATTTCGGTCAGAGCGGGCATATGCCAAACGTGAATACCCCCTGAAGCTACAGGCATAACACCGGGCATAGATACCCAATCTTGGGTAAAATAAATACCACGACTTCGGTCTTTTTCAATGTAGTCGTCACGAAGTAGATCAACAAAACCTAAAGTTACTTCACGTTCCCCCTCAAGTTTACCCACCACAGTACCGGAGTGAATGTGATCCCCACCGGACATACGCAATGCTTTAGCTAATACACGGAAGTGAATACCATGGTTTCTCTGTCTGTCAATAACAGCATGCATTGCACGGTGAATGTGAAGGAGTAGACCATTGTCCCGACAATAATGGGCTAAACTAGTATTTGCAGTAAAACCTCCTGTCAAATAGTCATGCATGACAATAGGCGCTCCCAATTCTCTAGCAAATACCGCCCTTTTTATCATTTCCTCACATGTACCTGCGGTAGCATTCAGGTAATGACCCTTAATCTCACCCGTTTCCGCTTGAGATTTATGAATAGCTTCTGCTACGAATAAGAAACGGTCTCTCCAACGCATAAACGGTTGAGAATTTACGTTTTCATCATCTTTAGTAAAATCAAGTCCACCACGAAGACATTCATAAACTGCTCTACCGTAGTTTTTAGCGGATAAACCTAATTTCGGTTTAATAGTACATCCCAACAAAGGACGACCATATTTGTTCAATTTATCTCTTTCAACTTGGATACCGTGAGGTGGACCTTGGAAGGTTTTGGAATATGCAGGAGGAATTCGCAAATCTTCCAAACGTAGAGCTCGTAAGGCTTTAAATCCAAATACATTACCTACAATGGAAGTGAACATGTTAGTAACAGAACCTTCCTCGAACAGATCCAAAGGATAAGCTACATAGGCAATATATTGATTTTCTTCTCCAGCAACGGGTTCGATGTCATAGCATCGACCTTTGTAACGATCAAGGCTAGTAAGTCCATCGGTCCAGACAGTGGTCCATGTACCGGTGGAAGATTCAGCAGCTACTGCGGCTCCTGCTTCCTCAGGCGGTACTCCGGGTTGGGGAGTCATTCGGAATGCTGCCAGAATATCGGTATCTTTGGTCTTATAATCAGGAGTATAATAAGTTAATCTGTAATCTTTAACGCCAGCTTTGAATCCAACACTCGCTTTAGTCTCCGTTTGTGGTGACGTGGGTCCCTCCCTACAATTCAATTGATAACTCTTGCAAGGATAAGGTCTGCTCGACAAATGCTCAAAATTTTTGCAAGACAATGAATAGAATATCCGTCCTACTATACTTGCCTATCTTCGGGCGGAGATACTTCCCCGATGGTGAAACACTACCATTGTATATTGTTCTTGATATGTGATGCAACCTTTTCGCTTTAATTTCAGTGAGATCTTCATCTTAGTAAGTCTTTTTTTTTTTTTTCTCATTTGAAAATTGAATACTTTAATTTCTTTCTATTCTCATCAACCAACCAGTTTAACACTTAAGAGGTTCTGGGTCAATCTGGGTAAGACTCAGGAAGAAACTTGAACAGAATCCGCACCTCCTATATCAAAAGTATTTTCTTCCAGATTATGAATAATAAATTAATTGGGCATTATCTTCTGTTTCCGTGGGTATATCATTGGTGTAAGTGGTGCAGAAAGGAGCTGCTCCCCCTTTCATCCTCTTTCCTCAAAAAGTAATTGATATCTACGCAAATATTTGTTTGGAAACAAACATTTCAGCTTTGTTCGAAGAAAAAAAAAGAAAAAAGCTTATTAGTCTTTATGATCGAAATTCCCATTCTACATAGAATTCCGTGAAATTTTCACCTAAGAATAGAATAGAATAGAAAGAACTCTCTTACACTTATTGGGAGTATGAGCTAGAATAGAAATTGACTAATTTATATTGAATCTGAATAGGTAAGGCGAGATGTAAGTGTAACTTTATTCATTCATTATTAACCGATCGACTTGATACCAAGGATCTTTATCAGTAAAATCAGCAAACAAATTTAATACTATTGGAATCTCATGAAAAAAAATCCTCTTGCTTTTGGGGTTTCCGCACTTGTTGACAGGAATGTAGGACACATTACTCAGATTATTGGTCCAGTCTTAGATGTGGTTTTTCCTCCAGGTAAGATGCCCAATATTTATAACCCTTCAATAGTCAAAGGCCAAAATCCGGCTGGTCAAGAGATTAGTGTTACTTGTGAAGTACAACAATTATTGGGAAATAATAAGGTTAGAACTATAGCTATGAGTGCTACGGATGGTCTAACTAGAGGAATGGAAGTTATTGACACAGGAGCCCCTCTAAGTGTGCCGGTTGGTGAAGCTACTCTTGGACGAATCTTTAATGTTCTTGGAGAACCCGTTGATAATTCAGGTTCCGTAGATGCTAGCACAAAATTTCCTATTCATAGACCTGCTCCAGCCTTTACACAGTTAGATACTAAATTATCAATTTTTGAAACAGGAATTAAAGTAGTAGATCTTTTAGCTCCTTACCGTCGTGGAGGAAAAATTGGATTATTTGGAGGAGCTGGGGTGGGAAAAACAGTACTAATCATGGAACTGATCAACAACATTGCTAAGGCTCATGGAGGTGTATCCGTATTTGCTGGAGTGGGAGAACGTACCCGTGAAGGGAATGACCTCTACATGGAAATGAAAGAATCAAAGGTGATTAATGAACAAAACATTTCAGAGTCAAAAGTAGCCTTAGTCTATGGTCAGATGAATGAATCACCAGGAGCTCGTATGAGAGTTGGTTTAACTGCTCTAACCATGGCCGAATATTTTCGAGATGTTAATAAGCAAGACGTACTTCTATTCATTGACAATATCTTTCGTTTCGTTCAAGCAGGATCTGAGGTTTCTGCTTTATTAGGTAGAATGCCTTCTGCTGTGGGCTACCAACCAACCCTCAGCACAGAAATGGGTTCTTTGCAAGAAAGAATTACTTCCACAAAGGAGGGATCTATAACCTCCATCCAGGCAGTTTATGTACCTGCGGACGATTTGACTGACCCTGCCCCTGCTACAACATTTGCACACCTAGATGCTACTACTGTACTATCGAGAGGATTAGCTGCCAAAGGTATTTATCCGGCTGTAGATCCTTTAGATTCAACTTCTACTATGCTTCAACCTTGGATTGTGGGCGAACAACATTACGAAACTGCGCAGGGAGTTAAGCAAACTTTACAACGTTATAAAGAACTTCAAGACATTATAGCTATTCTTGGACTCGATGAATTATCGGAGGAGGATCGTTTAACTGTAGCAAGAGCACGAAAGATCGAACGTTTCTTATCACAACCTTTTTTTGTAGCAGAGGTCTTTACCGGTTCTCCGGGAAAATATGTTACTCTCGTAGAAACGATCAAAGGGTTCCAAATGATTCTTTCCGGAGAATTGGATGGTCTCCCCGAACAAGCTTTTTATTTGGTAGGTAATATTGATGAAGCTACCGCGAAGGCTGCAACCTTACAAGCATTTGGAGAGTGAATAAAATGACCCTAAATCTTCGTGTAATGGCTCCTAATCGAACTGTCCGGAATTCAGAAGTTCAAGAGATCATTCTATCTACCAACAGTGGTCAAATTGGCGTATTACCTAATCACGCTCCACTTCTTACAGCTTTGGATATAGGAATTATGAAAGTACGTCTCGATGGGCAATGGTCTACTATGGCGTTAATGGGCGGGTTTGCTATGATGGACGATAATCAAATAACTATATTGGTAAATGAGGCGGAAGAAGCTACAGAGATCGATCCTGAAGAGGCTCGAGAGGCTTTCCAAAAAGCTCAGACTGACCTGGCTCGGGTTGAAGGTAGAAAACAAACAATTGAGGCTAATTTGGCGTCCAAAAGAGCTAAAGCACGGTTAGAAGCTATCAATACTACTTTTTCTTCTGCTTCTAATTAAACTACTCTTTAGTAAGTTTAAACTATTTTTTAGTAAGTAACGGAGAGAAATGGATTTCCAAAAACAAAACCTTTCTCTTTCTACTAAAAAAAATTACTTTTTTACTAAGAGATTGATTATTAAAACTTATTAGGTGCTATTTGATCCTTCAATAGAATCTAATAAGTTTTACCTACTATTGGATTTGAACCAATGACTCTCGCCGTATGAAAGCGATACTCTAACCGCTGAGTTAAGTAGGTCATCTTCATTGTAACCACTGTTGCACTTATAAGCAACAACACGGTTTTGGCAATAATCCAATAAGATTTGTTAAAGCATTTTATATGATGCAATATCCACCTTGACAGAAGTTAATAGATAAAGCTATTATCTGAATGGAAGAAAAGGGCTATAGCTCAGCGGTAGAGCGCCTCGTTTACACGTGCGCCAATGCCTCTCAAAAAATGTTTATCGATTCATTCGATTCGCATAAGAGATCTTATGTGAAATATCTATGTCTTACTCTATCGATCCAGGAGAACAGTAGCATGACAAAAAATTGGGATTGAAGTTTATCACTTAGATTCACAATTTAGTTAATGTTGATATGGTAAAATCCTATTTTATTCAATGCTAAGCATGATGGGGACAATACGAGGACCCCAAGATATTCTATTTTCGTTCTATGAACTTAAAGGTGTATAGAGTCTCATACTCTTTCCTCGAACAATAGAAACTCTTTTTGAGTAAATCAAAGCCATGCTGGGAAATCAGGCAGACCTACGTCAACACGATAAACTTTTTGAAAGACTTTGGGATTGCTTGGGGAAATTTCTTTAAGCACGCGGAGCCATCCCGTTATCTCTTTGGAAGAAGAAAGGATGGCAGACCAACTAATCCTTTCCTTGGTTGATGGAAGAGCCCAATGCGAGAAAGATGCATGTTGGGTTCCTAAAGCAGTTCAAAGCATATTCTCTAGGAAGAACAAGATTGAGCTGTTTCACCGAGAATGTCTACGGTTCGAATCCGTATAGCCCTACACCCTCTCTTCACTAGGTTCGGTATGGTACCTATAACCCATTATGTAAATGGTAATTCTTCCCGATCTCCGTAATATACCCAATTATTTCACAGTTATAGAAATTTATATAAATTTAAATTAATAGGAATTTATAGTTGAGGAGAAGGAAAGGAGAGAATCTTTAGAAATACCGAAGCAGTTTTTTCTTATCCATCAAATTTGATCCGAGGTATTTTTTTTTTTTTTTTTATCTCGAGTAATGAATAATAGGATAATAAGACTCTCTTTGTTCTGAAAGACCTAAATCGATTTGGTTTTTTCGGTAAGGAATATTAGATTATTTCTCAATGATCTTTACAGTATAAATCATAGTCATTTTCGAATGGTTGTGGCCGAGTTGCGTGGTTAACCAATAAAATAAGGTATGTATATGAATATATTTCAACCTTTCTCTATTCTTCCCCAATGTTAAAACCTCATGATGAATATAACGTGTCGAGGAAGCAGCTTAACAGGTGGTACTTATAGGGAAATGTCCTGCCGACATCACCGATCCCGTTGTTCATTCCATTCAGCGCCAAAAGCTCTTGGAAAGGCAAATTCGCGCAATACCGGATCGTTACCATACAAAAAAAGTCGCCTCTTCGTTTATCTGATTAATTGTTCGGTATGGTAAGTTGCGAAACAATTACACTTGCACGGGGCGCCGTCAAGAATATCACAAAGATACACATAGGTTGGGTAAACTATTGAAGTAACTGAAAATTAAATAAATAGATCGATCGATAGAATTTTCGTATTCTATATGCTGCATGGTCCCACTCAATTAACGATCAATAAAATTTAAACAAGGGGATATATATAATATATATATGTATAGTGAATACTCCGTTTATTCATTCTTTGATAGGGATTCAATCGATAAAATCGACAATCCCATATAGTTCTATTTCACGGGAGTGTGTTCATGTTCTCAATCCCGAAATACAATTTTTTCTTGCTATTTTTACCAATAGCTAGCCTGATTCCCCTGGTAGCTTTTCCAATTTCCGGTGCTTTAGCACCTGTTAGTAAAGGACCAGAAAAGTTTATTAGTTACGAATCAGGTATAGAACCTATGGGAGATGCTCGGATCCAATTCCAGATTCGTTATTATATGTTTGCTCCAGTTCCTGTTACTCCCGATGTTGAAACAGTTTTCCCTTATCCATGGGCTATGAGTTTTCGCGAATTGGGTATACCTGCTTTCATCGAAGCTTTCATTCCTGTTATTATTCCAATCGTTGGTTCGGTTTATGCACGGCGGAGAGGAGCATCGGAATGGTCTTAACCTACAAATATTTTAGCTGTAAAAATAAAATTGATAATTTTAATTTTATAAAGCCAGTGATAAATTCAATAGATTCGTCTTTATTTGATCGGACAACTCCAAATTCGATTGTCTTAACTACTTTTAATGATCTTCCGAATCGGGCTAGGCTTTCCAGTTTATGGCCACTTCCCTATGGTACCAGTTGTTGTTTTATTGAATTTGCCCCGTTAATTGGTTCACGATTTGATTCCGATCGCTATGGTCTGGTGCCAAGATCCAGTCCCAGACAAGCTGACCTCATAATAACGGCTGGCACCGTGACCATGAAAATGGCTCCTTCTTTAGTAAGGTTGTATGAACAAATGCCCGAGCCCAAATATGTAATTGCTATGGGAGCATGTACCATTACGGGAGGTATGTCCAGTACAGATTCTTACAGCACTGTTCGCGGAGTAGATAAATTAATTCCCGTAGATGTTTATTTACCGGGTTGCCCACCAAAACCAGAGGCTATTATAGATGCTATAGTGAAACTTCGTAAAAAAGTAGCTCGGGAAACGCATGAATATGAAACTAAGCTTGAACGGGGAAATAGATTCTTTACTTCAGATCATCAGTTTGAATTTATATCCAATATTCGTACTGGGGGATATAATCAACGGTTACTTCGTCGGTTTCCCGAAACTCAATTGGACCCTTTTTCAGAAATACTTCCCGAAACAACTGAAATACAAGAGTTAAGTATCTTTCCAAGGATTAATGAATAAGAGAGCGATCTGATACGAAAGAACGAGCCATCAAAAATTTTACTCTAATTAATACGTTGGATTTTTCTACAAATACTTCTACAGATAATGAAATGTAGGGCCGATTATCAGCTTGGCTAACCAAACATAGGTTAGCTCATAGATCCTTGGGTTTCGATTACCAAGGCATAGAGACTTCACAAATTAAATCCGAGGATTGGCCTTCTGTAGCTGTCGCTCCATACGTTTATGGTTCCAATTATCCTCGTTCTCAGTGCGCTTATGATGTGGCTCCAGGGGGGCTATTGGCTAGTGTATATCATCCAACGAGAGTACAAGATGATGCAGATCAACCTGAAGAATTATGTACAAAAGTTTCTATTTCGAGAGAAGACCCTAGAATTCCCTCTGTCTTCTGGATCCGGAAAAGTGCCAATTTCCAGGAACGGGAATCGTATGATATGCTGGGAATTATTCATGAAAGCCATCCACGTCTTGAACGTATATTGATGCCCGATACCCGGATTGGTTGGCCTTTACGCAAGGATCATATTGTGCCTGATTTTTACGAGCCACAGGATTCTTTTCAGATAGAAATAATAAAGATTTTTGCGATGACTTGACTATTCTTCCGATTAATAATATCTTATTGTTTCTCAAATAGGATTATTTGAAGATCCGGAGGTTCTTGCTAGTAGCACGGCATGGTCCCATCCACTTGCAACAACAAAGACCTCCCTTCTTATATAAAAAGGATCTTGATTCAATTATGCATGATCAAAGATCACGCATTCTATGCAAAAATAATATTTGACATATATTCATTCCGAAAAAAGATTCCATTTATTCAATAAAAACCTTATTTTTCCAATTGATCCTTGCGTAAAGGCGTTGATATGGGATAGAGACATACGCTGGGACTAGGAAGGAACGAAACAACATACGTACCGATGGATTCTTTCCCCATAAAAAAATGATCATACTTTCAAGGTAGTGAAATTATCACTATTTATAGTATGCATGCCAGGAACCAGATTTGAACTGGTGACACGAGGATTTTCAGTCCTCTGCTCTACCGACTGAGCTATCCCGGCTCCACCTTTCCCCACCTTTCCGTCCGAAAGCTCATTTGTAACCAAGCGAATGAATCTTAAATCCCAACCTTAATCGGTTGGGGATTTTTATGCTCAACCCCCCCCCCAAAAAAAAATCTTATCTATTATAGGGTGGGCGGGGAATTATAGTATAGATAGAAAAAGCAACTGATAAACAAATCTTTAATGGTTCGGTATAAGTTACTCTTCATCTACTCTCCATTATATTATTATTACATAAAATGTAATTCAATTGCAATCTTTTATTACGCAAAATAGACTTTAATCGCAATCTTTTTAAGTTTGTTTTTTTAATAAAAGGGGTTTGCCGGTTGGTTCTCGGTCGCCTCCTTATCCCATTACGAATCCCATTATGAAACGAAAAATATGATACTGTTCAACTTTATTTGTTGGCTATTCCCTACTATAGCTATGGGAATTCTTTCCACCGAAAGTATCAAATCCCAATATTGAATTGGATATTTAATTTGGAATAAATCAAACTTTCTCTGAGGATAGAGGGACTTGAACCCTCACGGCCTATAAAGCCAACGGATTTTCTTCTTACTACAATTCACATTGTTGCTGAGATTAGCATGTAAAATCGGACTCTATCTTTAACCTCGTCCAGTCATCCACCATTAAGATTGATCCGTTAGATATTAGATAAAAAATATCTTTTAGAAAAATAAATATATTGAATGACGAATGACCCTCGAATTTTAAATCAACTTAAGCATCTTATTGTTGATCAGACAATAACATGATCTGAGTATGATCTATGATAGTATCTTTCACTTCTTCCTCTTCAAGAATAGATGAAACATTATATCATATAATCCATATCTATATGATTTATTTTATAGATACGGTATTGAGAATCACTCGTTGGGATAGCTTCCATCGAGTCTCTGCACCTATCCCGTTCGTTCATGAAACGAAACAACGGAATTTGGCTCAGGATTGCCTATTGTTTCCACCGAGGTTCCCCTGAATCTGAAAACTATCACTTAGTAAGTTCCTATACTAAGGCTCAATCCAATCAAGTCCGCAGCGTCTACCAATTCCGCCATACCCTCCTCCGTTCTGAAAGAATAAGAATGAAGCATATTATATTATATTATATTATATTCCATGTTTTATTTCTGTAGTTTCACCAAAACTTATTTATTGAACTATAAATAAAAGTATATCTTTCTATGTTTAATATTATTTACCGTGACCAGAGATAATTATAGCCTTTTTCCAGTTTTCATGCAATGTTCGTTCCTACCTGAATTGAAAAAATAAAGATTTTTTTTATCAATATCGATTCAGATTTTATCATTGTCACAATTCTTTAAATTCAGTTATGCTTAAATACAATCTGTGTTATTGAGTCTGAATACAACCTATATCATTCGTTGAATTATGGAGGTTAAATAGCTATTTATTATGGATATTATTTAAAAGTATTTGTTCCTCACATAGCGTAATTCTTTTCTTTTTAATAAAGCCTGCTTAGCCCAGACAGAGGTTAGAGTACCGCACTTGTAATGTAATATGATGGTCATCGGTTCGACTCCGATAGCTGGCTCTTCCTTTGTCATTTCTCCCCGTCTCTCTCATTATTCTAATTATTCGGAAAAATAAAAGAATGGGGATGATTATTCATTTCTTTCCATTTGTTTGTTTATTGAATCTCTGTTAAGATATTCTCTAGATATGAGAGAGATCAATAATTGGATATGAAAATAATAATTAGGGAATCGAGGAGGAACAAATTGGAATAATCTCTAATGAAAAGATTTGATTCTTTCCGGTAAAAAAAAAAAAAAAAATAAAGATTTCTTCAGATTAAATTAAACATTTGTTTCATCACCGGATAGTTTATGTATGCTATCCCCCTTTCATCAATTTTTCTTGCAAAACAAGGAGTTCCTACGTCCCGTTACCGAGGACCCCGCGTAAAAATAATACGCCGTCTGGGGAGGTTACCAGGGCCAACTCAGAAAACGCACAAAAAAAAGCCTGATTTTATTAACAGATCTACTTCTAGTAAAAAAGCCTCTAAATATCGTGTTCGTTTGGAGGAGAAACAGAAGTTGCGTTTTCATTACGGATTAACCGAGCGACAATTACTTGAATATGTTCGTATTGCTAGGGGAGCCAAGGGCTCAACAGGCCAAGTATCATTACAATCACTCGAAATGCGTTCAGATAATATCATTCTTGGATTGGGTATGGCTCCTACCATTCCCGGAGCAAGACAAATGGTTAACCATAAACATATTATGGTCAATTATTGTACAATAAACATACCAAGTTATCGTTGCAAACCCAAAGATATTATTACTATGAGGAATCGGCCAAAATCTCAAGCTATGATCACAAGAAATAGAGATTCCTCTCGTAAATATAAAAAACCGAATCATTCAACTTTCCATTCATCACAAAATATAGGATTAGTTAATCAGATAATAGATCGTGAATGGATTGATTTGAAAATTAAGGAATTGCTAGTTGTGGAATATCATTCTCGTCAAGCTTAAAAAAAAAAAATGCTTGATGTTTTTATAGGTTTTTATAGAGAATATTCGGGTTTCCAATGGTAATTCTTCAGATAGAAAAAATTGCTTTATGGGGATTCGGATCTCTTTTTATTGTTCCCATACCATATGTTTTGTTTGTTCTACCACGAATCAATTACTAATCAAAGTTCCATTATATATTATGGATCGAATTAGAGATATTCCCATTCTATCCAAATAATGATATAAAACACAATTCAAAAAGATTTTTGTATATTAATGAATAATGTATCTCAAAGAATCGAGGTGTGAATACGGAAAGAGAGGGATTCGAACCCTCGGTAAGCGAAAGCCTACATAGCATTTCCAATGCTACACCTTAAACCACTCGGCCATCTTTCCTTTTTCTATGGTACTTCTCCAGTTTAATCCATATCTTTATAAGATAACAAGATCCTTTTAGTAATTGTTATTATTGGAGTAGAATCAGTTCTATTCTATTTTGTCCCGATTCCCCGGAACAAGATAAAAATGAAAGAATTTAAAATTTCAAGAAACATCTGAAAAGACGAATAACTCCTCCTAAATATCAATGATACATTTCAAAAATTTAACCTCTTCGGAACTTAGATCTCTAAAAAACAAAAGCAGATTCTATTTGATATTATATGTATATGTATGTGTCATTATTAATAATGACACATACATATTATTCTTTTTATTCCTTCCTAGTTTCCCAGCCCGTCTAGGAAAAAGAAGGAACATGATTATTCGAGGATCATCACAAATACTGAGAACAATAAATTTGTGATAGAGTTATACAAAAAAAAGGTTATTTATATTGATGTTGATGATTCTACCTTTCGGTAAGAATTACTTTTGAACTAATGAAATTAAAATTGAATTTTATAATTCTTTGCTTTCTCTGGAAAAGAATATTTTTCTGGTTATTGAATAATGACTCGAGAACCTTTCGTAAGGGGATTGGATTGAGATGCCTTTGTTTACATGCTCACTCCCAATCTCGAGTAAAATAAAAAAGATGTTAATGATTTTTCATAATATAATGAAAGATCATTTATGGATCTATCCTCAAAAAAATGGTGAAAGATTAACGGAAATATAACTGACTATGCCTAGATCCCAGAGAAACGATAATTTTATTGATAAGACTTCTACAATTGTAGCAGATATTCTGTTGCGGGTAATTCCAACTACTCGAAGGGAAAAAGAAGCATCTACTTATTACAGAGATGGTGTGATTCGATTCTCGATTCCGGGAACAACCTTGAAATCGAATATTGTAACATATGAAACTTACGCTTAGTGAAGGTGAGTTTCAGGAATATAATGAGACAATTCCTTCCACCGTGTATCCTCGGTTGATGCAGCCCTAGATACTTCAATTTCCTATGAATCATGGTATTGAGCAAGGGGTTGAACCCATAAAAAAAAAAAAATAGGCTTTGAAAAAGAAAGTAAGTTTTTATTCCATGGACATGCATAGGGGAGAAGCACTACGTGTAGGAATCGACAACACAAAGGCTTCGTTATAGTTCATACAAATTATCAGGTTTCCGAAGCTGATAAAGAATTTGTGGTTGGGACAACGAACTTCCATCTCGTTTGTATTCTGGATACCCATATAACCATCGAAGGTTGCCGAAGTAGCGAACCCCTGGAAAATACGAAGCGTTGAGAACGAAGAAATTGTTAAAGTTTATATTTCTAACAACAGAAATTAATCCTTGCAAGAAGGATGGCTAGAGATAAATTATGGAGACACTAGCCCCTGCCAGTTTATGATATTGGGTAAGAATCTTTTTGATTCTATAGAGCATTCCCCTTCTTGTACACCATACAGGAGGAGCCGTATGAGGTGAAAATCTCACGTACGGTTTTGAAGCGGGGCTCAGTTTCCTCGAGCAACCGTAACGAATGTCAGCTCAATCTGAAGGAGAATATGCGGAAGCCTTACAAAATTATTACGAAGCCATGCGCCTAGAAATTGATCCTTATGATCGAAGTTACATACCATATAATATAGGGCTTATTCACACAAGCAATGGAGAACATACGAGGGCTTTAGAATATTATTTCCAAGCATTAGAACGAAATCCATCCTTGCCACAAGCTTTCAATAATATGGCTGTGATCTGTCATTACGTGCGACTATCTATACTACAGAATCTGCTGGTTGAGAACTACCGGGAATGAACAAAAAGGGGTTTCTACATATTCACTATTATTAAGTAATAGTTTTTATTAGCTGTAGAAAGGAAATCCTCATGGGAGCCCGGACATGGGGAAATGAATGAAGCCTATACTATATGCTCTACGGATAAGATGATTCAATTGATAAAGAAAGCGCCGCAAAGATCAATTATCGGAAGCTTGGGCTGATACGACAGAATCCGCTTACTTACAAAAAAGTATAGTATAAAATCAACTTGTGTAATAGAGCCGATTTAATGAGCGAGCAGCGGTGTAGCATCGAATCCTAAGGAAAAAAAAAAAACACTTTTCAATAAATTGAAATTTTCGATCGAGTATTTTTTTAAAAAAGAACCTCTTGGAGTAAGATAGTTACCATTCGAAAAAAAAAAATTACATCTCTAAAAAAAAAGAGAGAGATGTTTTTTGGATTTAATTCCCGTTCTTGGTAGGAGAAGGGATAAGATTTGGTTCCCCTGTTTGGGGTTCAATCCCAAACATACTTCACCAACTATTCCGGCTTTTTGAGTACATGAATCCATAGCATAGTTTGCAAATAAATTTTCTTTGATTTATTTCATCATTTCTTTATGTACGTAAAAAGGAAACTGAATAATATTTGATGGAGCCGTATGAGGTAGGAAACCCTCAAGTACGGTTCTAAGGGAGGGAACCTTTTTGGAGTTGACTAACCTATCCCGACCTAGGAGAGCAAGCCATTCAGCAAGGGGATTTTGAGACTTCCGAAGCTTGGTTCGACAAAGCTGCTGATTACTGGGAACAAGCTATATCACTTGCTCCAAGCAATTACATTGAAGCACAGAATTGGTTGAAAATTGCGGGACGTCTTAAAGATGCATAACATACATTTATAATTGATCCTTCCATATTCTCGGCTTTTTATATTATATGGGATTTGAAGGAACCATATAATTGTATCCCATCTAGTAGTCGGATTAGATTCTTATTTTTTTTTTATTATCCCCCCTCCCTTTAAAGTCTCTTCCTTTAAAATTCTTTCGTTGTAGGAATAAATTAAGCATTCATAGAAAGAGTAAGATTATCTATGTATGCTTAATAGGTTCCTATTCGGAGGAATGATAAGAAATCTAACAAAAGATAGAAAAGTTTTCAACCATTTCATTTATGGATAACCAACAATATCTGGTCATTATTGTGGAATAACTAAGTATAACCAATCATTATCAGATGATATATTATGTATACATAATAGAATTTTGTCTTTTCCGTATCATATTACGATATATTCATATTTTTGTTTGCTTTACGAGATACAAGCTAGGCTGTATACATTGTATATGCATATACAATGTAGACTGGGTAAAGACTTATTAAAACTGATCTTATATAATGATATAGTTATTGTAATAATACAATTGTGAGCTAAGGAAGAACTCAATCAAATAGTGGTCCATTAAGCACCTTTGAGGTGTGTCATAATAAAATTGAATACCTGCCCTAGGTAGCTTCTGTATCATAGTCGCCCCAGTTATAAACCGGTAAAGGAAAAAAGTTTGGAGAATCTATAGCTTTCAGAAGTTCACCAATTACTCTTGGCGGGTTTCCCCCGTGTCCTATCCGGAAAGAGGAGAATTTCGATGACTATCCGTTCACCGGAACCAGAAGTCAAAATTACGGTAGAAAGGGATCCTATAAAAACCTCTTTTGAGAAATGGGCTAAACCTGGGCATTTCTTAAAGACTCTGGCTAAGGGCCCTAATACTACCACTTGGATTTGGAACCTACATGCCGATGCTCATGATTTTGACAGTCATACCAATGATTTGGAAGATATTTCTCGCAAAGTCTTTAGTGCTCACTTTGGGCAATTAGCCATCATTCTCGTTTGGCTAAGCGGTATGTACTTCCATGGGGCTCGTTTCTCCAATTATGAAGCGTGGCTTAGTGATCCTACTCAAATTAAACCTAGTGCTCAGGTTGTTTGGCCAATAGTGGGTCAGGAAATTCTAAATGGAGATGTAGGTGGAGGTTTTCGGGGAATACAAATAACCTCTGGCTTTTTCCAAATTTGGCGAGCCTCTGGGATAACTAGTGAATTACAACTGTACTCTACTGCAATAGGTGGATTGGTTCTCGCAGCGTTAATGCTCTTTGCTGGTTGGTTTCACTACCACAAAGCTGCTCCCAAATTGACCTGGTTCAAAGATGTAGAATCTATGTTGAATCATCATCTGGCAGGACTCTTAGGATTAGGTTCTCTATCCTGGGCAGGACACCAAGTACACGTCTCTCTACCTATTAACCAACTTTTAGACGCTGGAGTAGATGCTAAAGAAATCCCTCTTCCTCATGAATTCATTCTAAATCGTGATCTTTTAGCTCAACTTTATCCAAGTTTCGCTAAAGGGCTAACCCCATTCTTTACCCTAAATTGGTCAGAATATTCGGATTTTTTAACTTTTCGTGGAGGACTAAATCCAATAACGGGGGGGTTGTGGTTGACCGATACTGCCCATCATCATTTAGCTATTGCAGTTGTCTTTCTTATAGCCGGTCATATGTATAGAACTAATTGGGCCATTGGTCATAGCCTGGAGCAGATTCTAGAAGCTCATAAAGGTCCATTTACGGGTGAAGGACATAAGGGCCTTTATGATATTCTAACCACCTCATGGCATGCTCAATTGGCTCTCAACCTAGCTATGCTAGGTTCTTTAACAATTGTGGTAGCTCATCACATGTATTCCATGCCTCCTTATCCATACCTGGCTACTGACTATGGTACTCAACTTTCTTTGTTCACACATCACATGTGGATTGGTGGATTTCTCATAGTTGGAGCTGCTGCACATGCAGCCATCTTCGCGGTAAGGGACTACGATCCAACCACTCAATACAACAATTTATTAGATCGTGTTCTTAGACACCGCGATGCAATAGTATCACATCTCAACTGGGCATGTATCTTCCTAGGGTTCCACAGCTTCGGCTTATATATCCATAATGACACCATGAGTGCTTTAGGACGTCCCCAAGACATGTTCTCAGATACTGCTATACAATTACAACCTGTATTTGCCCAATGGGTACAAAATACCCATGCTATAGCACCTAGTTTAACGGCTCCCAATTCAGCAGCAAGCACCAGCTTAACCTGGGGAGGTGGTGACTTAGTAGCAGTGGGTGGCAAGGTGGCTTTGTTACCAATTCCGTTAGGAACCGCAGACTTTTTGGTACATCACATTCATGCATTTACTATCCATGTAACTGTATTGATCCTACTTAAAGGTGTTTTATTTGCTCGCAGTTCTCGTTTAATACCCGATAAAGCTAATCTTGGTTTTCGTTTTCCCTGCGATGGACCCGGAAGGGGAGGAACGTGTCAAGTATCTGCTTGGGATCATGTTTTCCTAGGTTTATTTTGGATGTATAACTCAATCTCAGTGGTAATATTTCACTTTAGCTGGAAAATGCAATCTGATGTTTGGGGTAGTATAAGTGACCAAGGTATAGTGACTCATATTACAGGAGGAAACTTTGCACAAAGTTCAATTACCATTAATGGATGGCTTCGCGACTTTTTATGGGCACAGGCCTCTCAAGTAATCCAATCCTATGGTTCCTCGTCATCTGCATATGGTCTTCTATTCTTGGGTGCTCACTTTGTCTGGGCTTTCAGTCTAATGTTCTTATTTAGTGGTCGTGGATACTGGCAAGAACTCATCGAATCTATCGTTTGGGCTCACAACAAATTAAAAGTTGCTCCTGCTATCCAGCCTAGAGCCTTAAGTATTGTACAAGGCCGTGCTGTGGGGGTAGCTCATTACCTCCTGGGTGGAATTGCCACGACATGGGCATTCTTCCTAGCAAGAATCATTGCAGTAGGATAATGGCTAGGAGGATCCGAAAAGCATTACGGCATCAAGATTTCCGAAATTCAGCCGGGGCCTATCCCAAGACCCAACTACTCGTCGTATTTGGTTCGGTATTGCTACCGCACATGACTTCGAGAGCCATGATGATATTACTGAAGAGCGTCTTTACCAAAAAATTTTTGCTTCTCACTTTGGTCAGTTAGCAATAATCTTCTTGTGGACCTCCGGTAATTTATTCCATGTAGCTTGGCAAGGTAATTTCGAAGCATGGGTACAAGATCCTTTACATACAAGACCTATTGCTCATACAATATGGGACCCCCATTTCGGTCAACCAGCTGTAGAAGCGTTTACTCGAGGAGGGGCTCCAGGCTCAGTCAATATTGCTTATTCCGGCGTTTATCAATGGTGGTACACGATTGGCTTGCGTACTAATCAGGATCTTTATACCGGAGCTCCCTTTTTGCTAATTCTCTCTGCTCTTTCTTTGATAGCGGGTTGGTTGCATTTACAACCTAAATGGAAACCAAGTGTCTCGTGGTTCAAAAACGCTGAATCTCGTCTCAATCATCATTTGTCAGGACTCTTTGGAGTAAGTTCTTTGGCTTGGACGGGGCATCTAGTTCATGTTGCCATTCCCGAATCAAGGGGTGAGCACGTAAGATGGGATAATTTACTGACCGCATTACCGCACCCTCAAGGTTTAGGGCCTCTCTTCGTGGGGCAGTGGAGCGTTTATGCTCAAAATGCTGATTCCGGTAGTCATTTATTTGGTACTTCCCAAGGAGCAGGTACTGCTATTCTAACCTTCCTCGGAGGATTTCATCCGCAAACTCAAAGTTTATGGTTGACTGATATTGCTCATCATCATTTAGCTATTGCCCTTGTTTTCCTTGTAGCCGGTCATATGTACAGAACTAACTTTGGAGTTGGGCATAGTATAAAGGAGATTCTAGAAGTACATACTCCTCCGAGAGGCCGATTGGGACGCGGACATAAGGGCCTTTACGACACAATCAATAATTCTCTCCACTTTCAATTAGGTCTTGCTTTAGCTTCTCTGGGAGTTATTACTTCTTTAGTGGCTCAACATATGTATTCCTTACCTGCTTATGCATTCATAGCACAAGACTTCACTACTCAAGCTGCATTATATACTCATCATCAGTACATTGCTGGGTTTATTATGACGGGTGCGTTTGCTCATGGAGCCATATTCTTTATTAGGGATTACAATCCGGAACAGAATAAGGGTAATGTATTGGCGAGAATGTTGGAACATAAAGAAGCTATCATATCTCATCTAAGTTGGGCTAGTTTATTCCTGGGTTTTCATACCTTGGGACTCTATGTCCATAACGATGTTATGCTCGCTTTTGGTACTCCGGAGAAACAAATCTTGATTGAACCCGTATTCGCTCAATGGATCCAATCCACTCATGGCAAAGCTTTATATGGTTTTGATGTACTCCTATCCTCGGCAAATAGTCCAGCGTTTAATGCTGGTCAAAGCATCTGGTTACCCGGTTGGTTGGATGCTATTAATAATAATAGTAACTCGCTATTTCTAACCATAGGTCCCGGAGATTTTTTGGTTCATCATGCCATTGCTTTGGGTTTACACACAACCACGTTGATCCTAGTAAAGGGTGCTTTAGATGCACGTGGCTCCAAGCTAATGCCAGACAAAAAAGAATTTGGTTATAGTTTTCCATGCGATGGTCCGGGACGAGGTGGTACTTGTGATATTTCAGCTTGGGATGCTTTTTATTTGGCAGTCTTTTGGATGTTAAATACTATTGGATGGGTTACGTTCTATTGGCATTGGAAGCATATTACCTTATGGCAGGGAAATGTAGCTCAATTCAACGAATCTTCTACTTATTTAATGGGATGGTTAAGAGATTACTTGTGGTTAAATTCCTCGCAACTTATTAATGGATACAATCCATTTGGTATGAACAGTTTATCCGTTTGGGCATGGATGTTCCTATTTGGGCATCTTGTTTGGGCTACTGGATTCATGTTTCTTATCTCTTGGCGTGGATACTGGCAGGAACTTATTGAGACTCTAGCATGGGCTCATGAACGTACACCTCTAGCTAATTTGGTGCGCTGGAGGGATAAGCCAGTGGCTCTTTCTATTGTTCAAGCAAGATTAGTTGGATTAGCTCATTTTTCTGTGGGTTATATATTTACTTATGCGGCTTTCCTAATTGCTTCTACATCAGGCAAATTTGGCTAGTCATCATCTCTAGTAAGATCAGAATTATTGAATTAAGCCTACCCTTGGATCGGGACTGACTAGACTTAGACTAATGGTAGGCCTAATTCCATTCCACTGAATGAAATAGTTAGGAGTGAAAGAAGAAGTAGAGAAAGAGATGAATCCTCTTTCCTTCCAAAATTTGACATAAAAATGTTATTTATTATTAATTGAACCACTATGGCAAGAAAGAGTCTTATCCAGAGGGAGGAAAAGAAGCAAAAGTTGGAACAAAAATACCATTCTATTCGTCAATCTTTAAAAGAGAGGATAAGTAAGGTTTTCTCATTAGATGAAAAATGGGAAATTCATAGAGAATTACAATCCTTACCACGTAATAGTGCACCTACACGTCTTCATCGTCGTTGTTTCCTGACTGGAAGACCTAGAGCTAATTATCGAGACTTTGGCTTATCTAGGCACGTGCTTCGTGAGATGGCTCATGCATGTTTGTTGCCCGGAGTAACAAAATCTAGTTGGTAAAGAATAAAAAATTCGGAAAGATTGGATGAGAATAATTCCTAAAGGGCAAATTCTTGATGTTCAAATATTATATTACTTGTCCAGTGAAGCATATTTATATATTAATTAATAATAATAATATATATAAATTGCGCGGGGTAGAGCAGCCTGGTAGCTCGCAAGGCTCATAACCTTGAGGTCACGGGTTCAAATCCCGTCTCCGCCAAAACCAAAGTTTTTAGCCTTTTCCAGTTTATGTATGAATCTCTATACCTTTATTTTATTCAAGAATAAAAAAACGAATCTAAGATTATATTGATTCTATATTCCACTTATATCCTTTTGGGGGAATGGGCGGGTAGCGGGAATCGAACCCGCATATTCTCCTTGGCAAGGAGGAATTTTACCATTAAACCATACCCGCAACTGCTTTTCTCTTATTCTCCACTATATTAGTAGATTCACTATTATATAGTCAATTTTTGATTAATAATGCAAATTTAAACTGCTTATTCTTTTATTGAAAGACGAATCGGTAATGGAACCCAACCCTCCCCTGGGAAACACTTTAGATTTTGTGCCTCAGTGTTTTAATTCAACCAAGGGAGGGGGTGTTGCAACTCAGCCAAAAACTTAGGATATGGAGGAGTTAAGGATACCTACTAAAAAGACTGATCCGATCCGTGGCGAAGCACCCGAAAATACGACATTTTTGTTACTTGACCAACCGTCAGGAGAGGCAAGCACAACAGGCACACCAATTACTGGGAGAAATGAAATCGCGATTAATGCAAACACAGCCAACTGAAAGGCAATAGTCATGGTTGTGGTTTTCCAGGTTCTTAACGAATGAAACGGATTATACCATCTGATCCCTATCTGGCATAGATCTTGAAAACCAAGCCAAATGTATCATATAAACAATTTAATTCGACTATATCGATAATTGAGCCTTATTAACTTCTCCCATCTCCAGATGATACTTTTTGCATCTCTTTCAAAAGAGAGATATTATATGTTATTCACACAATATAAATATTTACTAATGATTATGGTACCGATATTTATTATAGATGCTACCGAAAGAAGTTACAGTTACATAGAATGGATTTTAGGAGAGATGGCCGAGTGGTTTATGGCTCCGGTCTTGAAAACCGGTATAGTTTTAGCGCTATCGAGGGTTCGAATCCCTCTCTCTCCTTCCGTCGAAGGATCATCTCATTCACGAATCTAGTTATCAATATCAATTGATTTGAAAGCTCGGCTATGAATAGCCGAGCTTTCAGCAGGAACCTGCAAAGACGGTATTTATCACTCGTATTCGGGGAAGCTTTTTCTTAGCTGAGCTGTAATTCCAGCTTACTTATTCCTATTCACTCCTCTAGTTAAGGGGTGTCATAGAAAGGACAGGTTCGGAATCACGGTCAATTCCTTTTTCAAATCCGGCTGCAGCTGCACGAGCTCTTCCTGCATGCCATAAATGACCTACAAAGAAAAAGAATCCTAGAACAAAATGGGAGGTAGCTAACCAACTCCGAGGAGAAACATAGTTCACTGCATTAATCTCAGTAGCTACTCCACCTACGGAATTTAAAGAACCTAAAGGAGCATGAGTCATATATTCCGCCGAGCGTCGTTCCTGCCAAGGCTGTATGTCTTTTTCCAACTTATTTAAATCCAAACCATTAGGACCCCTTAGGGGTTCCAACCATGGAGCACGAAGATCCCAGAAGCGCATCGTTTCTCCCCCAAAAATAATCTCTCCAGTGGGGGAACGCATAAGGTATTTACCTAAACCAGTGGGTCCTTGAGCAGAACCTACGTTAGCTCCAAGGCGTTGGTCTCTAACCAGAAAGGTAAAAGCTTGAGCTTGAGAGGCCTCCGGACCGGTAGGACCATAAAATTCGCTAGGATAAGCTGTATTGTTAAACCAAACGAAGCAACAAGCGATAAAACCAAAGACGGAAAGAGCCCCTAAACTATAAGACAAGTAAGCTTCTCCAGACCATACGAAAGCACGACGAGCCCATGCGAAAGGTTTGGTTAGAATGTGCCAGATTCCACCGAAAATACAAATGGAACCTAACCAAACATGTCCCCCAATTATATCTTCCAAATTGTCTACACTAACAATCCAACCTTCTCCACCAAAAGGTGATTTGAGTAAATAACCGAATATAACACTTGGACTAAGGGTAAGATTTGTTATTTTCCTTACATCTCCACCACCGGGAGCCCAAGTGTCATATACGCCCCCAAAATACAAGGCTTTGAACGCTAGAAGGAGAGCACCAACACCTAGCAAGATTAGGTGAATACCTAAAATAGTGGTCATTTTGTTCTTATCTTTCCATACATAACCGAAAAATGGAAAGGATTCTTCTAAAGTTTCGGGTCCGATAAGTGCGTGATAAACACCCCCAAAACCTAAAACTGCGGAAGAGATTAAGTGAAGTACTCCGGATACAAAGTATGGGAAGGTATCTACAACTTCTCCGCCAGGACCTACTCCCCATCCCAAAGTAGCCAGATGGGGAAGTAGAATTAAACCTTGTTCATACATAGGCTTTTCCGGTACGAAATGAGCTACTTCAAATAAGTTCATCGCTCCAGCCCAGAACACAATCAATCCGGCATGAGCCACGTGGGCACCAAGTAATTTACCAGATAAGTTTATAAGTCGGGCATTACCGGCCCACCAAGCAAAGCCAGTGGTTTCTTGATCACGACCACCTAAAGCCAAGGTTCCATTAAAGAGCGTTTCCACGGGGTAGAACCTCCTCGGGGAATACAAGGTTTTCATGAGGCTGATCCTGGGCCGCCATCCAAGCACGAATACCTTCGTTCAAAAGAATATTTTTGGTGTAGAAAGTTTCAAACTCAGGATCTTCTGCTGCACGGATCTCCTGAGAGACAAAGTCATATGCCCGCAGATTCAAGGCTAGACCAACTACTCCGATAGCACTCATCCATAAACCAGTTACGGGTACGAATAACATGAAGAAATGTAACCAACGTTTGTTGGAGAAAGCAACACCGAAAATTTGGGACCAGAAACGATTAGCAGTAACCATGGAGTAAGTCTCTTCAGATTGAGTTGGGTTAAAAGCACGGAATGTATTTGCACCATCACCATCCTCGAATAGAGTATTTTCCACAGTAGCACCGTGAATAGCACATAGAAGAGCAGCACCCAATACTCCAGCGACTCCCATCATATGAAATGGGTTTAAAGTCCAATTGTGGAAACCCTGGAAAAAAAGGATAAATCGGAAGATAGCTGCTACACCGAAGCTGGGTGCGAAGAACCAACCAGACTGGCCCAATGGATAGATCAGGAATACAGAAACAAAAACAGCAATTGGACCAGAGAATGCAATTGCGTTGTAGGGACGCAATTGTACAGATCGAGCAAGTTCAAATTGGCGCAACATGAAACCTATTAAACCAAAGGCACCGTGTAGAGCAACGAAGGTCCATAAACCACCCAATTGGCACCAACGAGTAAAGTCTCCCTGTGCTTCAGGACCCCATAATAGCAGCAAAGAGTGTGCTAAACTATCAGCAGGAGTAGAAACTGCGGCAGTCAGAAAGTTACAACCTTCCAAATAAGAACTAGCCAATCCGTGAGTATACCATGAGGTTACAAAGGTTGTACCCGTAAACCATCCACCCAGAGAAAAATAGGCACAGGGAAAAAGCAATAGACCAGACCAACCCACGAATACAAAACGATCTCTCCTTAGCCAGTCGTCCATGTTATCAAATAAACCTTTTTGCTCTTTGGAAAACTTTCCAATGGCTATAGTCATAGTGATTCTCCCATTCAACTATTTCAACCATTTTTGGGCACCTTATCACTATCGAATCATTGAAAGATATCATATTCAATCATCCACGGACGATCCTTTTTCTTTCTTTGCCCCCTCCAAAGAATTCTCTGATCAATTTTGTAAATGTATCATCATAGTCCATTTGTTGGTTCAAAGCATTCGATATAGATAGAATGAATCTTTGTCTGGTCTCGAAACGGACTTAGCAAAGACCTTTTAGAGGGTAGGTAAGCTTTTCTTTTCTCCCTAGTATTTTTTCCCACAAGGATTGATTCCCCTTCCTTTTGATGTCCCTTTAACCCAATATTATTGAAATTCTTTGAATACCCTTCTTAGATCTGTTCGAATAATAGAAGTAACATCTCTTATCCTTATTTCATCGGGATGCATCTATTTTATATTCTCCTTCCGTAAAAAATAGGATATATATACATATGTATTTATAAACCAAGAGACTTTTCAACTTATGGGGAGCAAGCAGTAGGAGAAGGAAAGAGGGGAAAGAGGCGGGATTCAATTCTCAAAATTTAAACATTTTAATGTGAATGAAAAATTAAATTCTTTTTCATTTTGAAAAGCCTGATTTGATTCCAGACTTATCTTTGATATAAAATTCACATTTACGATTTTGAGTCAATTTTGATATTAGGGTAGCCAACTTATATACAATATAATAAGTCAAGTTTACTATTTTCAGAAAATTGATGATCTTTCTCACTTTCCATTTCCCCCGCTCACCCTCATAAAATAAAGGGATTTTTTTGATCAAATATTGATCATTCATTATATTATTCATAATTTCCCCTGTTGATCTGATCTAAGGGATTAATTCTCGGGGGGCCAAAAAACCCCTAATTACACCATCCCTTACAATTTCATTCCTTTCTTCGGACATACATCGATCGTATATATATGATGGAAAGCTCCTAACTCTTGACTAACCTTAACTAATGCCCCATTCATTCTTTCTTTCCTCCCGGTTCGTACCAAAATAGGTAATCCATCATGTTATGAGCTAATAGATATTTCCACGCAATTATCCACGAGAGTCGGACTGGGTGGAGCAATAATACTCCACTCCCGAGTTGCTAAAAAATGGAAACTTATAAGACCACTATATATTATTTTTGTTCAATATAGAGAATTAGAATTATAAATTTTAAATTGTAATTATTCAAATTATTATGTTTTTTTATAAAACTTTCCTTCTCATCTGACTATTCCAATTCATTAAGTGTTCATGAGTGGATTCTCATCCAGGATGATATAAAATGGAATAGAATACCTTCTATGGCTATGGATAAAATATGGAAGCCCTTTATCGGATTTGAACCGATGACTTACGCCTTACCATGGCGTTACTCTACCACTGAGTTAAAAGGGCTTCTTTGAGGGAAAGAATTGTATTATTGCAAGAACAAATATAGTTTGATTTAAAAATCAGGAAAATGTCAACTAGTTCATAATAATATATAGCTTATTTCTGGTCCAATCTTTCCATATGCATAGAAGTGAATAATAAAAATCATATAGGTTATGCAAGTCATTTAGTTAATGCAATCCATGTGGATCGTCAAAACCTAGAACCAATAAAATCGACTCTAATTTTATTTTCATTATTATTTACTTTATTATTAGTATTAGAATCATTTATTGGTCATTTCCGTAATGCGGATCCTTCTCAGATTTTTCCAATTCCATTGCACATCATATGATTCTTAATTAAATTCTTTAACCTCCTCTCCGGGAAGATGCTATGTATGGGCAACTCGATTAATTATTTCCGTACGGAATGGTCATTTCGACCCTGGAAATAATTAGTCACCTCGAGGTGTTTCAATTAGGAGAAATAGATTGTAGGAGATAAAGATGGTGATAAAGTTAGTTCGAAAAGGGATTACTTTCTTTATTCTCCCGCGGAGGAGGAAAAATAAAGCATATGTTCCCTTTCCCTTCCCACCCCAAAGTCCAAAATATTATTTCATAAACAAATTATAATAAAATTAAGTTTCTACCATTTGACCTAGCAGTAACTATGGAAATAAACTAGGATATAGTAGGTATTTAATGACAAACATAACATTATGTTCTAGAATGAGATGGGCGAGTAAAAGGCGTATTGATTCTCTAGAGGGAGAATATAATATTATGGAATGAACCACAGTTAATCTTCTATGAGAAAGGTAAGTTCGCCCTGACTTATATATATTGAATAAAAAAAATTACCTTTTTTTTATATTTAACCCCTGCTCCGAACTTGCTTCATACTCGAATATAGAAGGTTTTAAATACAATTTATATTCAAAAACTTCGTAGATTTTTGAATGAGCAAGTTGTTTCGTCCAATCTGATCGAGGAAATAAGACCTAATAAATAAACTATTGATTGTTGATTAAAATCTTGTAATATTCAATAATGAATCCAAATAGATAAGACGTTATTCGTATAATAAATATAAGTTTCCTCTGATATAGCATAAAACTGGATTCAAAGTACCTAAATTATCGGAGGTGGGAAACAAAGCTCGGCTTCAAATAATATATATATATCACTGGGTGGAATGTGTGAACCTCAGATGTTAGCCCATCCATCTCCCGCAGGTGAAAACGAAACTAATAATTGGAAATATTATTGGAATGAAATGAACCATACTATTGACAGTAAATAATGAATTGAGTAACATAAGGATAAGGATAAGCCCCCATCGTCTAGAGGCCCAGGACATCTCTCTTTCACGGAGGTGACGGGGATTCGAATTCCCCTGGGGGTACTAAAAGTTTTTGGAATCACAAATATCCCGAGAACTTTCCGCACCCGTTTCTATTTCCATCCCGATATAAGGGAGAGGGGAGGGGTAAAAGCCTTTCTTCCCCCTTCCAACTGACTGGGTCGATGCTCGAGTGGTTAATGGGGACGGACTGTAAATCCGCTGGCAATGCCTACGCTGGTTCAAATCCAGCTCGACCCAATGTCATGTCAACTTATCAATCCATTCATTATTCAATCAATTTATTATATGAAGTTTCTTTCTATGGTTGATCTGAACATTCAGCATCAAGAAAAGATTACTATTTATTCTGCTCCATAATGGGATTACTGCTTCAATAACAAAGATCCCGTTTCGTTTTCGTCTATCGATATGGTCCCATTCGTAGAGAAACGTATCTATTCTAATTCCACCCAGACATAACAATTACGATAATTGTAAAGAATATATTTGACACATAAGTTTTTGATCGACACAATAACTAAACTGTTTTTAATGGGATTGTAGTTCAATCGGTTAGAGTACCGCCCTGTCAAGACGGAAGTTGCGGGTTCGAGCCCCGTCAATCCCGAATCACCAAATTATTTTGATTCAGAATTCATTTATTAAAAAGGAACTAGGGTAGTTTCGCCATTTAGCAAAACCTCACTTACTTAAAGTGGACTCGGACCCCATGCTCTTACGGGATTCCGAATCTCGTGTGTCCACCATTTCACCACTAAAATTCTCTATACCTTATCTAATTTTCTAAATATAGACTAAGTCTTCTCTTATTTTTTCAACCAATTACCGGAATTCTTTTCATAAACGCAGGCGAACGACGGGGCTCGAACCCGCGCGTGGTGGATTCACAATCCACTGCCTTAATCCGCTTGGCTACGTCCGCCCCCCTTCTACTCATTCATTCCATTCGGATATGATAATGACCCTGAAGGTGGTTAGGGGGGATTTTTGAGATCCCCCCTTCCCTTTCTAGGGACTCTCTAGAGGCCCGGCCCCTTTAAGCAGCAGGGACCCCCGCGGTCTCCCTTTCAATTAACCAGGGTCATTATCTTTCTCCGAGAACCCCCTGTTTGATCCTAACTTTCAATGTTAAGGTTGAAAAGTTATGACTGAGTTACTATCTTTTTATCGATAATAACTAGGAATCTGTAGAGACATTAATTAACCGTTTGCGGAAGGAGCTTCAACAGAAGCTAAATCTAGAGGGAAGTTGTGAGCGTTACGTTCGTGCATAACTTCCATACCAAGGTTGGCACGGTTGATAATGTCAGCCCAGGTATTGATTACACGACCTTGGCTGTCAACTACAGATTGGTTGAAGTTGAAACCATTTAGGTTGAAAGCCATGGTGCTGATGCCCAACGCGGTGAACCAAATACCTACTACAGGCCAAGCAGCCAAGAAGAAGTGTAGAGAACGGGAGTTGTTAAAGCTAGCGTATTGGAAGATCAACCGGCCAAAGTAACCGTGAGCAGCTACGATGTTATAGGTTTCTTCCTCTTGACCAAACTTATAACCTGCATTAGCAGATTCATTCTCCGTGGTTTCTCGGATCAAACTTGAAGTTACTAGAGAACCATGCATAGCACTGAATAAAGAGCCACCGAATACACCAGCTACACCCAACATATGAAATGGATGCATAAGGATGTTGTGTTCAGCTTGGAACACAATCATGAAGTTGAAGGTACCAGAGATTCCCAGAGGCATACCATCGGAGAAGCTTCCCTGACCGATGGGGTAGATTAAAAAAACAGCGGTAGCGGCTGCAACGGGAGCTGAATATGCAACAGCAATCCAGGGACGCATACCCAGACGGAAGCTGAGTTCCCATTCACGACCCATGTAGCAAGCTACACCAAGTAGGAAGTGAAGAACGATTAGTTCGTAGGGACCACCATTGTATAGCCATTCATCAACGGAAGCTGCTTCCCAGATAGGGTAGAAGTGTAAACCGATAGCTGCAGAAGTTGGGATGATGGCACCAGAGATGATATTGTTTCCGTAAAGGAGAGAACCGGAAACGGGCTCACGGATACCGTCAATATCCACTGGAGGAGCTGCGATAAAAGCAATGATGAATACAGAAGTTGCAGTTAGTAGGGTAGGAATCATCAATACACCAAACCATCCAATGTAAAGACGGTTTTCGGTGCTGGTAATCCAATTGCAGAAGCGACCCCATAGGCTCTCGCTTTCGCGTCTCTCTATAATTGCGGTCATGGTAAAATTTGGCTTGTTGAATAAGAATTATTACCCAAGCACAAATATTCTATTTTGTATGCTTGTTATTCTATATTATACGGAGTTACCCCCTTGTTGTCAACCCCCCGTTTTTTCTTCAGAGATCCAGATTCTTAAATACGTAAAACAGTAAGTAATTAAATGATTGGGGGTGACATAAGTAGCCTATGTTACATAACTTAACTTACTCGCATTAATGACGACATAACAAATATCATTTCGTCTTCATCTCATCAATAGGGAAACATACCCATTATATACTATTTCAAATTTAAAGTGTGAGAGAAAGAAAAAAGTATGAATTGAATCCGATCAATTGGGTTCGGGTTGACCGGGGCCGGGGCTCGAACCCAATTGATCGGATGAAAGTGGGTGAATTAATCTCCTCTGGGGGCCGGGTTTCCGCGTTTGCAATTTTCATTGCACATGGCTCTCTCTATGCTATGTACGTACCTATAATCTCATCACACTTCAGTTCTTTCACAAGATTATCTTGAGTCTCGGCAATTGAATTGCCCGACGAGCCTCTCGTTAGTAGAATCAGTTTCGGATTCGAGTATATCTCTTTTTTGCAACGAATTTGCTAAAGAATTTATTTGGATAATATCCAAATACCAAAATTTTTTTTTATGATAATGAACCTTGGGGAGAAACGGGGATATTAACTCTGGTTTCTCCGAAAAAGAGGATCTCGGAAACAGTTTTGAACCATATTTTTTCCACACAACGCGTATTGTACTTTTATGCCTACAAGCCAAAGTTTTCGCACATGAAAATCGAAGTATATATTGTATTTGATACAACCCCTCTTTATTTGAACATCCACTATAATAATAGCCGATATTTTTCCAAATTTGATCGAATCGGTTGAGAATGTCATCATCTCTTAGAGTAGTCCAAGCTAATTTACCAATTGGATGTCCCAAAGTATTGCAAAATTTTTCTTTGGCTAATAATCCGATTAGATCGGAAATTGGAGTTATAGCACACAATTCTCTGGTAGGAAGACTGGTAGCAATGGGTAAATCGTCCACCATTTCGGCTTGAACTGTGGTGATTTTGGGTCCAATACCTAGGATATAACCCAAAAAAGGAAAACAATCTTTGGATGATTTTTGAATGCGTATCCTGTATGGTTGAAACCAAAAATGAAAACGATATTGCCAAAGTCTTAAGAAAAAATGCTTCCATCTCTGGGCTAAATATTTAGTACCTTTCAAAGCTACCATGTAATTGTTTTCATATCTTGCATAATGAATGGAAGGTTTTTTCACGAAAAAATAGATTTTTTCCGGTGGAGTAATCATCCATGGTGGCTTCGCAACATATGATGGCTTTGCAATATGCTCGATCTTTTGAATAGAGTTAGCTTGATCGGGTGAAGCGGAGAACGATTCAAAATGTAAGGTTTTTTTCCAAAGGTAAACTAAAGTAGATTCGGATTCATATATATAGTAATTCCATAAAAATATGGATAACCTATTTGTTTCTCTTGGAGATAAAAAGATGGGTGTATTTGAGATAATTAGATTTTGTTGTTCGTGGAGAATAAATCGTAATAGGTGTAGAAAGGGAGCATCTTAAATCCGTCGACGAAAAATTCGAATAAGTACTTCTGGATGAAGAGAATAGGGTAATTTAGTACCTAAGAAACAATAGGAATACAAAAAATGATCCTCCATGAAAGGAAATATGGAATGAATAGATCGAAAACTATTCCATTCATTCGTTTCCCTTAGCAAGGGTTGAAATTGCATCAAGAAATGGATTTGCAGAACTATAGTCGGACCTTCTCGAATTGATCCACAAGAAGAATTGATATAGTAATCGAAAGATTTATTTTTTTTATCACCCTTCCTTCCAAGATGCTTCCTTGATAAAGATAAAAAAGTATCTGGAAGGTCTTGTTGACGTATTCTACCAATTAGACGCTCTATGATTATGAAACTTAAATGATTGTTGCTTGGGCCTGAATCCTCTTTTCGTTTTAAACTCAATTTATTTGAAAAACAATTATAAGCAATTGCGTAAATATCATCATGAAGGAGAAGCTTATATAAAAAGCGTTGCTGCCACAAGATATTTTTTTGATTTCTTCGTAGCTTCTTTATTTCAGATAAAACCCAAGCTATGGTTCTCATATGAATAACTCCTTGGGATGAGAAATGATGCATAGTGCGATCCACGTGAAGATCGGATAGATTTATTTTCATTTATTCAGAGATAAAAAAAGATATCAAATATTTTTATCTAAAACTTATTTGATTCCTTGTAAAAAAGCATTAATCTTTTCGAAAAATGGATCTCTTTTTGCAAACTGATCGCTTACCTGACCTATAAATCACTTTATTTAGTCAGTACACTGGTTATTCTTTTACACATTTGTATTTATTTTTTTTTTTTTTTCTATTTATTTATCCGAATATTCAAGATTCATTTCTAATAAGAATACCCTTCTTGTAGGAACAATCCTTCTCTCTCATATTGGTTACTAATTTACTCCTAACTTCCAAGATCCCATTAGTAAGGAGAATATGAAATGGGATCTTTGAATAAACGGGAGCTCGTTCTTCTGGTTCCACCTATGATTCAAGCCATCTAGCCTTATCCATTAACTTTTTTTTTCCGCTTGAGCAGTGGATCTTTTTTCACAAAGCAATCCGAATCTTTTCCTTCCATTATGATACTAACAAAGAGATTTTGATCAAATTAAGCTTGATAAAAATTCTGTAATGAAACTACTTTTTTTTTTCCGCTAGGTCGATTAATCGTAGTCTTATAAAACTTTTGGGAGCCAATTACCCTACCGTTGGGTTAGCAACCCTGAGAATAAAATAATAGAGTATACTGGAAGAATGGATGAAAAGGAATAAATGAATCTTGAGAATATAAATCAGAGTAAGTCAAGTTGAGAGAGAAATTCTTCTTTCTTTTTATTTTATTTTTTTTTTTTTTTATTAATTACTTCAGGATTTACGATTTTTCTATTTTTTCTTCTTATTCCGTAGAAAGCAAAAGAATCTATAATGATAGGGTTAGTTAGAAGGAAGCTAGTCGACCGGGAGTTCAACAGGGGACGGATCGGACCACCTCCTGGAGCGGAGATGGATAAATTATTTTTGTTCTTTCTCCCCCATTTAAATTTAATGGGAAGAAATGACTTGACGGAACGATAAGCTCCCCCCTCCCCCATATCTTCTATCCGGCCTCTCATTATTTCATTTAGCTATTTCTCGATATTATTAACTTGATTTTAGATCTATTTTGGTAAAACGAAAAATAGGTTGTATTAAACATAAACGCAATCTTTACCTAACCCATTGTAACGAAGACTACTCTACTAAACGAACATATAATAGGTTTTGGAAAAATGGGATCAAGCATTGAACTCATAACCATCTCAATTAGCTTTGATTTATTCAAATATCCTTGCTTTAAGGCGGGTGGTTATCCCTTATCCAACAATCTCTGCAGGTTGAGCTTTCTTCTATACGAAGTTTTCCCCCGTACGGCTCAATCAATCAATAATGACTTCGCTTCGGCAGAATTAAAATGAAGGTAGGTTATCCCTATACATACGGTATGTTTTTTCCACGTTTGGAATTAGTGTGTTCTCTCTACTCTATTGAGTCGTCTTTAATTTCATCTAAATCTAGTCGTTTAAACAATCAAATAGGATTTTATCGTTCTTAAATCGATCCTCATGATCGTAGGAAGCCCACTTTACTTTGACTATTTTTTCGATTGAGGCAGGGGAAATGAAAGTAATTTCAATTTCTTTCATTCACTGTAATCAATCATAACAATTTTTAATTATTACACTGTTCGATCAACTTATTGAAAATTAAAAAATTTGAGTTATTTGTTTGATAAGTAAGAATCTCTTTACTAATTTAGTAAATTTAATTTTTTAAAAGTTGGACAAAGTTTCAATAGCTTTTTTGCTCTACGTTAACTTTAGATTATATCTCCTAACTCGTAGGTTATAAAGAAGATTCTACGTTGTTACGCGAGCCTCACTAAAAAAAAAGATTGTGTTTGGAAACGTATGTTGAGATATTTAATTCGGATAGGGAATGGCAGATTTTCCACGAAACTGATCATGATATTCAAGTTGCACGTCGCTTTCTACCATATTATTCTAAACGAAGTTTTACCATAATCTTTCTTTAAGATTCAGATAAAGGTGTAAATGAATATGTTGTAGGAATATATGGAATAAATGACATGAGTTTTTATTCTATTATATTTTTATGAAATGAAGTTTTTAGTCTTATGTTATACTATAGGTGGATGGGAAGGATAGAGAGAAGGTTCCCAATGTAATGTTTCAAGTACTCAATGATTCCTTAGCTGCATACATTACTTCGACAGTAATGTTTGTAATACCACTCTGTCTTGCAAACTTCTCAGTCTTTCTTTTAATCTTGCCCCTAACAAAGCCAGGAATTTTACTTAATTCCAATTGACTCTCGGAATTCCAAATCAAATCCGTTTCTGCGGATAATGATTTAGTAATAACTTCTTTAGTATCATGACCACCAAAAATATCTAAAAGATGGTCTTCCATGCCCAAAGTATATGAGTTATAAACTAAATCGGCTATTTGATTAGTACCCTCATAACCTAAAAAAGGCCGATATCCCAATGGGAAATTTTGGATATGAACTGGTGGAGAAATAACTCCACAAGGAATATCAAGACGTTTACCAATATGACGTTCCATCTGAGTACCAAATATGGCGGATGGTTCTACACGAGCGATCATATCCCCTACTTCAATATGATCATCTGTAATAAGTACTTCATCACAGAGACTCCAAACTTGTTCGTTAAACCATTCTGCATCGTGTTTGCAATAGGTACCCGTACAACACACACGAATCCCCATCTCTCGAGCAAGTATCTTAGTTATTGAAGCAGCATGAGTTGCATCACCAAAAACAACTGCCTTTTTTCCTACAAAATTTTGGCAATCGATGGATCTTGAGAACCAAGCGGCTTGAGAAACAAATCTGGTTTGTTGATCAATATAATCTTCATAATCAACTGTTTTATTGGAAAAAGCAGGAGTCCATTTATTAACATGCCATTGTATTTGTCGAATAAACTCAGCCGTATCTATAACTCCCATAGGAGTTGTAGATATGTAAGGCATTCCAAATTCTTTCTCCAAATATATTGCTGTCATTAAGCCAATTTCACGATAAGGAACAAAATTAAACCAAGCCTTTGGTAAATTTTGGAGATCTTCTACAAATCCCCCTTCGGGAATTACTTGATTAATTTCAATACCCAGATCCTGTAATAAACGTTTTAATTCGCGACAATCATGTTGATTGTGGAAGCCCAGCGTAGAAATACCGATAATATTTGCGGAAGGTATATCTGTTATAGATCGATCCATTTTTCCTTGTCTACGAGCCTTACCCAAATAATATCGAACCACTTGTTCCAAAGTTCTATCCGCTGCCTGAAGTTCATTGACTCGATAATGATTCACATCGGCTGGAATTACATCAGAATCAGAAGCAATAGATGCCCTATCCACAAAGTTTTGTAGATCTTCCTGTAAGATACTAGAAGTACAGGTAGGTGTTAATATAATCAAATCAGGACGTTCTTCTTTTTCTTTCTGAATAATATTATCAACAACTTTCTCTTGGGATCCGCGTGTTAATACATGGCGATCTACTATGCTAGCAGTTACGGGAGTAAAATCCCTCTCTCTTTCCAGCATGGAACGCATTACATTAAAGTAGTCATCTCCCAGAGGAGCATGCATAATAGCATGCACGTTTTCGAAGGAACTGGCTACTCGAAGAGTTCCGATATGAGCAGGGCCGGCATACAACCAATAGGCTAATTTCATGAAGAAGATTCTTTTTCTATTTTCCCTATTCTACTCCGCAGAGATTCTGCTTGCCATACCTATACTATTGTCGTAAGATGATTCAGAGAATATACTACTACAAATAATAAATAGTAGAAAATTGGAATGTTCGTTTCATTCCCTTCCAAGAGGACTCTTTTTTTATTTCATCGGAGAAACCTGGGACGGAAGGATTCGAACCTCCGAGTACCAGGGCCAAAACCCGGTGCCTTACCACTTGGCCACGCCCCATACGAGATATATCCGATGCTATTCAATCCCGATATTAAGGTTGTTGTCAATCTATTCGGACTAAATCTAAGTCCAAGATTTATTCGTTTCTATGAAATAAAATAGATTGTTAAGTAGAAATAGATTAATTGCGAAAACAAAAAGGGATGGGATAGAATAAAAGAAGGATTCTTGATAAAATTGAACGGAATAGAAAAAATATTGATTTTATTTTTCTTTCATATATTTCACTGGGAGGGAGATCGTGCAAATATGGGGCTGGGCCCGGAGGAACCAACCCGTGCGTACGTAGTGGAATGTACTGAAAAACTTTCATCAAGAATTTATGAGGTTGGTTCCTTTCGTGCCGTGCTGAACCCCTGTAATAATCTTTCTTTTTTTTTTTTTTCGGAGAAAAAATGTTAGTTATGTTTGAAACCTATCCAGGAAACACCACTTTTTTAAGTGGCACCGTTTTGGCTAAATCACCCGAAGCTTATGCTATTTTCGATCCGATTGTGGATATAATGCCGATCATACCGTTGTTCCTTTTCCCCCTAGCCTTTGTCCGGCAAGCCTCCGTGAGTTTCCGATAATATATAAATAAATATGTAATATATATATATATATTATTACATATTTATTTTCCCCTTTCTTTCGAATAACTTACCTGTCTTATTCACCCTTTCTAATCGAACTACCAAAATTACCTTAAAAAAAAGAAGGTTTTTGGAGAAGGTCGATTGCGGCGATCCCGGGGCTGGCTCATTTTAACCGGAGGAACCGAGTCGACGGGGGTTCAAATCCCTCTTTCCTCAATTCATTTTAATCGGCTATGATAATCAATATAAAAAATCATTTTTGTTTCATTAAAATAAAAATTTTTCTTTTATTTTATTCAAATAAAGGTGGTATAGTATAGGAATTTCTAATTTACTCCATCCTACTCCTAGTAACGCAATGATCCCGGAGATTACGTCATGCTTACTCTCAAGCTGCTCGTTTACACAGTGGTCATTTTTCTTGTTTCTCTTTCCGTTTTCGGATTCCTATCAAATGATCCTGGACGTAATCCCGGACGTAAAGAATAATTACAGAGATTCTATGGATTCATAAGATAAATATTTAGTTAGTAAACGGGGAGAGAGGGATTCGAACCCTCGGTACGAATGATCGTACAACGGATTAGCAATCCGCCGCTTTAGTCCACTCGGCCATCTCCCCGAGCAGGGAAGTATTCTTACTTTAACATGATGCTAGAGCCAAAGTCTATATTCTCCAAAATAGATTCTACCGGATATATAGCTACTATAATATAATGGTTACGGGAATGAGTATAAGCATTCTCGACAAAAAACACTTGCATTATTCATTTCATCAAAATTAGTCTATATATTATTCCATCGGCCTGGCCAAAAACTGGCCAGGCTACCCCTTGGACGTAAAAGCAAATGGTTCTTATCAATTATACAATTCATTACCCGGTCTCAAAGCTAAAAAACTTGTTGTTAAAGCACTTACAAGGACTAAGATAATTTGACTGTCCGAGATTGATGTCATCCCCTCATTTTCTCCCCGAATATTCGTAATATGAACCACGCACGGGTTGGTCCAAATTTTCACCCACATCCATGGTTTAAATTTCGTAAATTCAAATGGATAGGCTTTCTATCATTGTACCAATACTAGCTCTTTATGGCTATAGATCCTCCCAATTCAAATTAGATAGATCATATATATATATTTACGATAATATATCATTCGAAAAAAAAAAAAATATATATATTTATTTTTTCTTCATTGATAGAAAAAAAAAAAGAAAAAAGAAGAATTCATCGATTCTATGAAATCAAATTGGAAATAGAGAGGTTAAACAGGAATGAATTTGGAAGTTATTGCACAGCTTACTGTTCTGGCTCTGATAGTCGTATCGGGTCCATTAGTAATTGCTCTATTAGCAGCTCGCAAAGGCAATTTGTAATCCCAATATGCCATCTCCGGAAGTTAAAGTAAGGGTTCGAGGTATTGGATCTCCGGGGATGGGGTCTGAAGATAAAGTAATACTGTATTCCATCCATCAATAAGGAAAAGGAAAGGCTTTCTATTTTTACTTATTATTGGACAAATAATATAATTTTATGCTACTATCAAATCATAGCGGGTATAGTTTAGTGGTAAAAGTGCGATTCGTTCAAACCAAAAGTTATTGGATAGTTGAAGGGTCTTTTATATTAATTGATCAACGTTCCAATTGACAACCCTATTCTTACAAAGGTTCAAATCCTTTCCTATGAATGCCATAGGAAGAGCATCATTCCCATGAAAATAATAATCAATGATTCTACTTTTTCGGATTGAAAAATAGCAAGGCGGAATGATTTTGAAGCTAAATCAATCTTATGAGATTGATTCGTCAAGAATCCATGGATAGAAATCAAAGGTATTCTTTTCATCGCAACTAAATCTTGAATTCTTTTTGTTCGAAAATTCAAGCCGGATAGCTATAAAATGATAATTTTGGTTTGCCAGAGCTATCAGCATTTCCGTTTAAAGCTCGGTGGAAAATATTCCCCTAAAGATTGGAGCCAATAGAAACAAGGAACGAAGTAACTAGAAAAAATTTATCATTTAATTCATCATTCTATTTAATCAATTATTGAGATTTAAATTTTTTTTTAGAAGGATCATCTAAAAAGTATTTCTTCATTTAAAATGAAAAAACTGACATAGATGTTATGGATGCGACTTCCCCGATACCATCGATTAGATAAAAATCTTTTTTATCATCCAATACTCGGTTTTCAATTTAAGAAAAGAATCTCTTTTCTTACTTTATACTCCACTCCATAAGGGAGCCGAATGAAGAGAGACTTTCATGTTCGGTTCTGAATTAGAGGCATTAATTGATCCAAAATTAATGTCGACTATAACCCTTAGCCTTCCAAGCTAATGATGCGGGTTCGATTCCCGCTACCCGCTCTTCCATCGAAAGAGCTTACTTATTAAATAAATTTTTTTTTTATTTAATAAGAAAGATCAATAAGTTTAAAAAATTTCCTATTACTAATAGATCTTTGTTTACAGCCATGCCGTGAGTTGTTTCATTCACAACAGATTTTCTTTCCCCTTCTTCATCGTGAGAAAGGGGAAAGAAATAAAAGCGTCCATAGTCTAATGGATAGGACAGAAGTCTTCTAAACTTCCGGTATAGGTTCAAATCCTATTGGACGTAATATCTTCTTGGATAAAACTATTTTATGCTTAATAAAAACCTTTCAATGTGCTTTTTTTCTCCCCGTGTGAATGGGGAGAGCCGGAAAAGAGCTTTTTCCTAGCTCCCTCGTATTATCATAAAATCATATATTTATTTTTGTTCCTGAAGTAGGAAAAATTCAGTATGTTCCTTAATGGCTTCCTTCAGAAGGATTTCCGCTTGTTCCGTGAACGCCTTAGTAGAACGTATGATTTCCGCAAACTGAGGTTTATTAGTTATTAAATACTCGCGTAACTGAACAAGAAATCCTTTAACTTGTCCGATTTCCAGTATATCTAAATATCCGTTGACTCCAGCGTAAATAGTAGCTACTTGTTCCTCCACCGCCAAGGGAGCTGCTTGAGATTGTTTGAGCAACTCACGTAATCGTTGACCTCTAGCTAATTGATTTTGAGTAGCTTTATCAAGGTCAGAAGCAAATTGTGCAAAGGCTTCTAGCTCTGCAAATTGAGCCAATTCCAATTTTAATTTTCCAGCTACTTGTTTCATAGCTTTAATTTGAGCTGCGGATCCTACTCTAGATACAGAAATACCCACATCAATTGCGGGTCGAATTCCGGCATTAAACAAATCAGCTGATAAAAATATTTGTCCGTCGGTAATGGAAATCACATTAGTAGGAATATAAGCCGAAACATCTCCGGCTTGGGTTTCGACTATAGGCAGAGCAGTCATACTTCCCTCACCTAGTTGAGAACTTAATTTAGCCGCTCTTTCCAAAAGACGGGAATGCAAATAGAAAACGTCTCCTGGATAAGCTTCTCGACCGGGTGGTCTTCTTAATAAAAGGGACATCTGTCGATAAGCTTGTGCTTGCTTAGAAAGATCATCGTAAATGATTAGAGTATGTTGTTTACGATACATAAAGTATTCTGCTAAAGCTGCTCCCACGTAAGGGGCAAGATATTGCAATGTAGCAGGAGAATTCGCAGTTTCTGCTACCACAATAGTATATTCCATTGCTCCCCGTTCCTCAAAGTTATTAACTACCTGAGCCACAGAAGAGGCTTTTTGACCGATAGCTACATAGACACATATTACATTTTGACCTTTCTGATTCAAAATAGTATCTGTAGCTACTGCTGTTTTACCAGTTTGTCTGTCCCCAATAATTAATTCTCGTTGACCGCGTCCAATGGGAATCATAGAGTCAATAGCAATAAGACCTGTTTGCATGGGTTCATACACGGAACGTCTCGAAATAATGCCCGGAGCGGGAGATTCAATTAGTCTAAATTCAGAAGCTGGAATTTGACCTTTGCCATCAATAGGTTGAGCTAAAGCGTTTACGACGCGACCCAAATAAGCGTCACTTACTGGTATCTGAGCAATTTTACCTGTCGCTTTTACAGAACTGCCTTCTTGTATAGCCAATCCATCACCCATTAATACAATTCCAACGTTGTCTGATTCCAAATTTAAAGCAATTCCTGCTGTACCATCCCCAAATTCCACCAATTCCCCTGCCATTACTTCGTCGAGACCATAAGTACGGGCAATTCCATCCCCTACTTGGAGTACGGTACCGATATTCATAACCTTTACTTCTTGATTATATTGCTCGATTTGTTTGAGAATAATGCTGCTAATCTCGTCGGGTCGAATGTTTACCATTAGTGTTCGTTAATGATTCCTGAAAAATAGAACCTATAAGAAAAGGCTAATCAGTTTTTTTTCCCAGGGTCTCCATCGATAGGCCAATATGATGATCAATCATGCGTGAGTGCAATTCGCTATTCAAACGAATGTTTAAAGCTTTGAGAGCTCTTTCTAATGCAAGTCGGGAAACTTGTTGGCGAACTTGTTCAATTGCTCCTTGTTCTTCAAAACGAATAGTAGCATTCTTAGAGTCTTCTAATCGTTTTAAATCTTCACCAGCGGAATTTATTAGATCTTGTTTCTCTCTTTCCATTCGAGATAGTCCATTTATGCGAATCTCGTCTGCTTTTGTTTCTGCCTGTTGTAAACGGTTATGAGCTTGTTTAAGCTTATCAATAGCCTCTTTATACCGTTCTTCTGCATCGCGAATGATATTCAAGATGGTCTGTTTACGATTATCCAATAAATTACTTAACACTCCCTTTCCGAAGTAAACTAGTAGACCAATTACTACACCTAAATTAATCAAATTTGTTTCTAAAAGGTTGGTATTTAAGCCGAGACTCGCGGCAGGAGGCCAGTAACTCGGGAAAATAACAGGATCAATCATCATATTTTTTATACTCTTCTCCCGTCATAGGTTATCCAAGTTTTACAGAGTTTTTTCACTCGACCCTACCGAACATCATACATAGTTTGAAATAGACATTATGAGAGATTTCTCAGTCTGAGGTTTCGCCTATTTATAAAATAGGGTCATATAAATACAAATAACTTGCTCTACTCTCTGCTACAAAAGTCAGGTTTTTTCAACCAAAGGATAGGTTTGTTACTTACTCATTATTATTAGCCCCCCCCCTCTATAGAGAATCGGCTGAATAGACGAATAATTTAAATAGAGAAGGAAGGGGATTAATTATTAGTAACAAGAGGTACGGAGCTTCGTTCCGTTCTTCGGATCAAACGAAAGGATTTGCAAATAGAAGTGCTAGAGCTACAACTAGTCCATAGATAGTTAAAGCTTCCATGAAAGCTAAGCTTAGCAACAAGGTACCTCGAATTTTACCTTCAGCTTCTGGTTGTCTCGCAATACCTTCTACAGCTTGACCCGCAGCGGTGCCTTGACCAACACCGGGTCCAATAGAAGCGAGACCTACAGCTAATCCAGCAGCAATAACGGAAGCAGCAGAAATCAGGGGGTTCATATGGTAATCGATCTCCTCCAACTAAGGTTGGGGAATGGTTAATGAAAACCTATCCTCTATTGCTAACTACTTTTACTCATTATAAAATCTTTCATAAAAATAGTTAATAACTCAAGATGTTTCTCATTAAAGCGATGGTGTCGCTAAAGATGATAATGAATACGAAGATAAAAAAGAATATTCTTTTTCATTCTTCTCTACGTCTATCCAATAGATTACATATTCATTGTTTTTACATATTTCAATATTACTCAGATATTGAGGAGATACAGAATGAATTTGACCGAATAGCAATTCTATCTCAATTTCCTAACTTAATCATTTTATATTACATGAATTATGTAAATCGAATTACATCCATAATGTATAATAAGTATGATTTTTTTTTTTCACCTATTCTATTATGTTGTAACCGAGGAACAGTTAAATTAAGAGGTGAATATTCTAATCAACTAACTTCGATTTTTAATTTGTTCAGTTATTTTCATATAACCTTTTATTTTATTGAGAGATTTTACTAATTCAATTTGATTGATATGGAAGAAAAGTTTCATGATCGTTCATATTATTCCTATTATACCTGAGAAAATCAATTTATATTAGAATCAAAAAAGATCAATATATAAAAATAGATTTATCTTACGGGAAGATATCAATCTTTTTTCAAGAAACTAGATCTAGCAAAGTGATTGATTTTCCAAAAACTATCTACACCAATAAAAATTTCACCTCAACCTCGACATAGAGACTACGTCTATATTCCATACAGATGAATAAGAATTGTGTGTCCATCTATCCAATTGAAAAGCCTATTCAACGGCTAATGATGACCTTCCATGGATTCTCCTATATAAGCTGCGGCTAGAGTCGCAAAAATCAAAGCTTGAATAGCACTTGTGAATAATCCTAGGAACATCATAGGTATGGGAACTACCAGAGGTACTAAAGAAATAAGAACAGCAACCACCAATTCATCAGCTAATATATTCCCAAAAAGTCGAAAGCTAAGTGATAAAGGTTTAGTAAAGTCTTCTAAGATATTGATTGGTAAAAGTATTGCGGTTGGTTGAATATATTTACCAAAATAACTTAAACCTTTTTTGTGAAGACCTGCATAAAAATATGCTACCGATGTAAGCAAAGCCAAAGCAACGGTAGTATTAATATCATTCGTAGGTGCAGCTAACTCTCCATGGGGTAACTCAAAGATTTTCCAAGGGAGAAGAGCACCTGACCAGTTGGAGACAAAAATAAATAGGAACATGGTCCCAATAAAAGGGACCCAAGGACGATATTCCTCTTCTCCAATTTGAGTTCTAGCCAAGTCCCGAATAAATTCTAGAACATATTCGACGAGATTTTGACCATCTGGCGGAACGGTTTATAGATCTCCAGTAGCTAGAATGGCTAAACTTAATAAAATAGTAATTACAACCCAAGAGGTTATAAGTACTTGTCCATGAACCTGGAAACTACCTATTTGCCAATAGAAGTGTTGACCTACTTCCACACCGGATATTTCGTACAAATTTTGGAACGTGGTAATGGAAGATAGAGATGGTGCAATATGCGTATTGCTCCTCCTAAAGATTAACTATAAAAAGAAGAAATGATTCCATTGTTTTTCTTTTTTTTTTTTTTATATATCTCACTTTTGGATTTTCGACCACTTTATGTATATATAAATATCTTTTTCGAATAAAATAAAATAAAATATATTAAGAAAACGAAAAGATATTTATATAAATATATCATATATTTTCAGGTCCGAAAGTAGTGATTAACTCAAGAATTCCTGGGTTCTTGGAAATCACGACCTTCGCGAATCGCTGACGTAAATTTATTTGAGATACATCCAATTGAAGATCTAGAATTATTATTGGCTGGAATTGGGATATACGTAATAAGATCCGGATCGCAATCCGTAGTATATCTACTAAGCAAATGGTTGGAATACTTAAAATTATACATTCTTGAATAACAACAGAATCTTTCCGTTAATCAACAGTTGTTACAACATCGGATAAACCCGTCACATATTTAATTACACCTGGATATTTATCTTTTTTCGCAGTTGAGCCAATTGTATTTTCGGAATGGCTGCTTCTTCTAAATAAGAAGATGTAGATATTTTATAATTTGTTACATAAGGAGTTCTTTCTTTGTCCCGTTCGGTTATTAACAACCCAATGATTCTCGAATAATAGTATATGGAAAAAACACTCGTAAATAATGAAAATTTATTTAGTTTTATCTTCCTACTAAAATAAACTTTGCATTAAAGTTATTTATTGAAATCCGCTTCGGATACTATACTAATGTTCCTAACACTTCATGAATAGTTTTTTTACTGGAAGAAATAGGGAATTCTTTTTCTCCATAAAAGAAAATGTGTTTAATCTCGTTAATGAATAGTTTATTATTCTTTGTTCCCAGAAACCCCCCCCCTTTTTTCTCCGGAGTTACTTGCCAAATTGCTTCTCTATACCCAGTACCAGCAGGAACTATTCCACCAGGAATGACATTCTCTTTTAAGCCTTTCAACCGATCAATTTTACCCCGGATAGCAGCTCTAGCTAATATTCTGGTAGTCTCTTGGAAACTCACTTCTGAAAGGAAACTCTTAGTATTAATAGATGCTTTCGTTATTCCCAGTAATATAGGTTTATAAGGAATCTCTTCTTCCAAAGCACGATTCATCCTTTGCGCCCGTGAAACTTCTATTGGTTCTCCGGGTGAAGAAACATTAGCTATTCCATCTTCTAAAGTAACTATTTTCGATGTCATTTGGCGCACAATAATTTCCAAATGCTTATCGGATATTTTCACTCCTTGGGATCGATAACCCTTCTGAATTTGATCAACCGAATCGATTCGACTTTGTTCTAAACTTACTCTAGCGCTGAGAAAGAAACTCCAAGGGTATCCGAAGATCCATGTCACATCGTTGTTCCGATCTTCAAAACTGTCTTTGAAATCCATTGATACCGAAGTATTAGGGCGGGATTCTAAAAGTTGCTCGATCTTAGGAAGACCTTGAAGAATAATATTTTCAAATCTTAATCTTTCGTATATTGATGTTATTGATGCATCTCCTTCTTTAACAATGTCTCCACAACTATTATGAACAGTCGCTCCTACATTAGCTAAGTATGGCTTAGCCAATCTAATTACTACAAATTCTATATGAATGGCTATTATTTGACAAGATCGGAAAAGTGGTCCATATTCGGGTGTAGATACACCCTCACATATCAATTGTCCAAGACTAACTAATCGGAATGTTTTTTTGTATGGACAGAATAACGAGAAACACCAATTTAGTAAATAAAAAATAATATTTTTGTGGAAAATCAAACGATAATTTATTCTATTTTCATCTGAAAAATACCATTTAGGCACTTCGGAAGTATTTTTAAAATTTTCAATAATGGAATATTTATTGGATGGAACTCTACCATGGGTTAACCAACAGAGGGAAGACAGAGGATTAGCGATACTATGTAAATTACCTAAAATACCTAACTTCTCCAACGGAGTTACTTGCGTAAGATTTTCTTGTAAATCCTCTTGGATCGATGAAATAAAATATGTAGTAATTCCTTTTAAATCGAATTGTGTACTTTTATTACTTTCACTTGGGGATATTAAGGAATCCTTCAAGAATTCTGTCGGAGAAGCATTGGCATCTAAATCAAATTTTATATCGTTTTTTTCTACTGTATCATAATATTTTGGACCAGTAAATGAAGGGGTGAGGGAGAGAGAATCGTCCGAGGACAAGATAAGAAAAGATGTGTTTTCTTGATCTCTATCGGGTAGAATACGAATAATACCTTTATGTTTACTAAATGACTGGCTTCCCCCATTGGAAGAATGACTGGTGTAATGAACTTTGTTACCCAAAATATATTTGGAATCTGCTGTATTGTTATTATCATCATTATCGTTATTATTATTGTCATTGTCATTATTCCCAGTATCTAAAGAATGTTTTATCAAACTAAGTTGAATAAAATTTTTAAATTGGAAAGTTTTAGTTTTATTCGTTCCTATCTCAATGAAAGAAGTATAAGCCCTTTCTACTCTCATAGGGGATCCCTTTTCTCGATCCAAGACTAAACAAGTTCGAACTAATTGGATACCCGTGTCATTGATTCGAACTTCTTTACCATCCTCATAGAGAAGATATTGAACAACTTTCGCTCTTAGAGTTCCTTGTTCCCCCAGTAACTCCCGATGAGGAGAGAATGCTGTTGCTAAATTGTCAGGTATTTCATATTCCATTGCGGGTCTGAGTAAGGCAAAAGGTTTATCTGTACGAGGTATGATCCACTGGAGATAAGTCCAATTCCTGGATCTGAATTTACCAAAAATTCTTTTCCCCGGTTGTATTAAAACGTCCCTTTGTTCGGATATTTCCCTTGCTTTCCCTGGATGAATGATACAACCAGGTAATATTCTTATTTCAAATTTATTGTCTGTTATCCTTCGCATTCGAACCGATCCGCTCACTCGGCTATGAATATCCGAAGTTATTTTTGCACCTGCCTGAATAATACTATTATCCTCTACTAAGATGGAAGAAAAGGGTTCGTGTACAATATGTACTTCTTCCGGGATTGAAAAAAAGTTCCCACCTCCGATTATCTCATGTCTTGTCATAAATCTTTTCGTTTTTCTATTCCCAATAATCTCGTTTTTTTTGCCAATCGAATCAATTTTTATGGTACCATACTTGATAATCCCCCAATCCTTGGTTATGTATCTAGGATCGTTTAAAATGGCCAAAATATCATCATTTTGTAAAACACCATTTTTATATATTTTAGGGACAAATTCAAAATCCGGGATTTTTTCATTGTATCTGTTTTTATCTCGTTCCGGTGATAAAAAAACTCTACCCTTTTTATGTTTTCGTGTTACTTTATAACCATGCAAAATGAAAGTGGAATATATAAAATTCCAATCCCTATTATTGGATATGCTATGATCGAACTCTGAATGATTAAAGGGTTTTTTGTTTCTTCTCGAAAAAAAATTGAATGATTCAGGATTTATCTGATCTTTTTTCGAATGAGAATCAAGAAGTGTTTTATTTTCCTCGGTCAAAGGAAATTGAACATCGATTTGATCTTCATCCCGGTAGAAGAATCGTATGCCACCCATACTATGAAATCTTCCCGATAATACCCGTGCATAACTTGTCTTAGTTATGAAATGAATGTTACTATGTACATGCTCAGGGTTGTGACGCACCTTCGCACCCCAGTGCATCTCCCCATCCAAGCTGGAATAAATAGATTTTTTAATTCTTTCTTTTGAAGTGGATGTTGTAACATGAACCTCCGCAATAACTTGTTTTGATTCTACATGTTGATTGTTCTGAACCAAGATCAAACTTTGCGGTGGAATTGTTGGATTACGTACCTCATACTTATTCCCAATAGTAATGGATAAATCATTGTCACATATCCAAGCAGGATGTCCATGACGTGTACGTGTGGGATAAACCGAATCGATATTGGATTTAATAATTCCAGTAAAAGGAGTTCGTATATGTTATGCAATACCACCCGTGAATATCCCACCAGTATGAAAAGTTCTTAAGGTTAATTGAGTCCCTGGTTCCCCAATAGACTGACCCGCAATAATACCCACTGCTTCTCCTAATTCTACCGGATTACCATGAGTAAGACTCCAGCCATAGCATAGTTTACAGATCCAAAACATGCTTTTACGAGTCAAAGGGGATCGTATAGATATTGGTTGTGTTTGAAACATTAATTGATTGGCAAGCTCAGCCCCAACATCTTGATCACGTGTAGCAACGCATCTTGCATCTACGTATACATTATCTGCTAATACACGACCAATCAGTCTTGATTCAGCAATCATTCGTATATTCCTTTGCTCATCCCGAATGGGACTTATGAGGATACCTTCAATAGTGCCGCAATCTATTCTACGTACAACAATGTGTTGAACTACTTCAACAAGTCTACGTGTAAGGTATCCGGCATCTGCCGTTCGTATCGCAATATCCACAACTCCTTTACGAGCGCCATAACAAGGAATTATGTATTCTGTTAGAGATGGTCCTTCGCGAGAATTGCTTTGAATGGGTAAATCAATAATTTGTCCTTTAGGATCCGACATTGATCCTCTCATACCTAATAATTGGTGAATTTGGGATATATTTCCTCGGGCTCCCGGGAAGGACATCATATGTACTGGATTTGAAGGATCAGTTATCTTAAAATTAGGAGTCATTTCCTGCTTCATATATTCACTCGTAGTATACCGTGTATCAATCAATTGACGTAATCTTTCTACCGCATGCACATTTCCATAACGATGATGTTCCTCTTCGTAAGAACCTTGTCGCTCCGCATCCCGTATAAACCATCCTTTGGAAGGTGTTGTTGAAGGATCGTCAATGCCTAATGAGACGGCTTTGTAAGTAGCCTATTAAAAACCCAAAGTCTTAGGTTGATCTGGGATATGCGCCGTATACACCATTCCAAAATGAGTTATTAACCTGCTAATAAATTGTTTTATGGCAGTTCTATCCATCACTTTATTATAGAGGAGCAATTTATCTGATTCTGCCATATCCCCCACTCCCAAAAATAGGATTCACCGCCAATGAATTCCAGCCTTTTACCGAAAGGTTTCCTCAATCTTAATGTTTGCTTGTTTGTAAAAAAAGTTTTGTTTTAACAGGTGATTATAATTATATCGTCACAGCTGGCGGTGCTCCATTCCGAATTGAAGAATCTTTGGAGATGCCTTGTAGAGCTGACTCTATTTCTTGATTCGGAATAATACGACCAGCGGTTGTACAAATGTATATACTAAGTGTGCTCTCTTCTCCGTCCCCCCTAACCTGGAAATGCTCGTAGATCTGATGAGAAGTACCCAAAGGCTCATACTGAGCCTCAATAGGCTCTTCCTGATTCACGGAATTCATTATGCGTAGATCATCATCTACTGGCCATCGGAGCCACAAAGGACTGTATAAGTTCATTTCTCTCTGCGATTTTGATCTGAGCACATCATTGTAACTATAAAAATAAGGTATTCTTTGACTTTGAGAGAGTTCATTCCTATATGGAAATGGATTATATCTATTTCCATAAATACCTTGATTACTTTCAATTGTTAATGTATAAAGCCCAAGAAGCATATCTTGGTTCGGTACAGAAACGGGATCTCCCGTAGCTGGAGACAAGAGATTCGCGTGAGAAAGCATAAGTAGACGAGCTTCTGCTTGGGCCTCCAAGGATAAAGGTACATGGACAGCCATTTGATCTCCATCAAAGTCTGCATTGAACCCTGCGCAAACTAATGGATTTAAACGAATAGCACGCCCGTCTGCTAAAATAGGTTCGAATGCTTGTATGCCTAGTCTGTGTAATGTAGGTGCTCGGTTCAACAATACGGGATGTCCCTGCATAACCTCTTGAAGTATTTTCCAAATTAGAGGCATTTTATTCTGAATCAGGAGTTTAGCGGCTTTAATGTTGGGAACAAGATTTCGTCCAATTAAATTGCGAATTACGAAGGGTTGAAAAAGCTCTATGGCTATCTCTCGAGGTAATCCGCATTGGTGTAATGAAAGAGAGGGACCTACCACGATAACAGAACGACCTGAATAATCAACTCGTTTTCCAAGTAAATTCTCCCGAAATCTTCCTTCCTTGCCTTGAATTACATCTGAAAAGGATTTCAAAGGCCTATCATTAGTATCCGTCATGGGTTCTCCGCCGATGCTATTATCAATAAGTGCATCTACAGCTTTCTGAACCAATTTTTTTTGACAAACAAGTACTCCTTCCGGTGCAAATATTCTTATTTCTGAAAGACAACTGAGAGAATTATTTCGAAAAATGATTCTTCGATAAAGTTCATTTATATCCGAACTAATTATTTTACCTTCGCCTAATTGAACCATAGGTCTTAATTCAGGGGGAAGAACTGGTAATAGTGACAAAACCATCCACTCTGGATTTGTTTTTGTTCGAATAAAGTATTTGATCAATTTCATATGTCTAACCGAAAAATCTTTTCTTCTTTGAATTTTCCGGTTTTCCCATTTATCTTCTGTGGGTTCACCGTTCACCAAAAATTCTTCCCATTTTTCATATGCGCGATCCAAAACAACTTTCGGTTTTAGACTAGCTAATAGTTTTTTGGTAACATCTCCCCCAGTAGCTATTTCTCTACCCATAAATTCGTTGAAGTCTGGACAATGGAAAAAGCAAGGAATACTTTCGTTCCGAATTTCATAATCATTATCATCATATTAAAATAAACCTCGTTTTAATCCAAATGAAGTAGGTTTGTTAGTTATAGGCTTGGCAAAAAAAAGATTGGGATAGGTTAGGTTATTTATTATCTAGTCCCCCCCGCAGAATCGGACGCGAGAGTTTCCTCTCATCCGGCTCAAGCAGCTATTATTAAAACATGAGAATCTTTCATTCTTATTTCGTATCGAATAATTTTGAGATTCTGTTGCTTAGCGAGGAAAAACAGCTACTCGTTACTCAAATTATACCTAAAGTAAACTAATTTATGTTCTTTCCATTACAGAAAAATTAATTTATATTCTTTATTCTTGAGTAGTCTTATTCCCTTCGAATGATATACCTTCTTACAGAGATACCTTCCAATGAAATTGAAATTCGTTAGGATTTCCTTCGTTCATATTCCGATTCCTTCGATCCTTTGGGTTCTCGCTCTACTCCGATGGTCATAATGCTATTTGAAGCACATATGCGGTGGATAGGCTTCTATAGCCATACCTATAAAAGCTTACTTATTACATAAGCATAAGCTTATTCAAAATATTATAATATCGAAGGATTTCCGGATTCTCTGTAAGAAAGAGAATGGGGTTTCTTACGAAGTCTGATTAACAAATAACATTATACATAATGTGATATGTACACATATTGTATGAACCCTAGATAAATCCTCCTTTTATCTCATTACTTATAATTTCATCTCGAGCTTCGTGTCACTCCTCAAAGAACATGACATGTCGGAGTTAAAGGCATCCCTATGAAATTGGAATTAGATGGGATGACGGTTTCTATTCCAATCCGTATAATCAAAAACTATGATCGAGTCACACATCGCAGTATGCTAGGCTTTCCAATTCCCTAAGAGGTTTGGATAGGATATTCGCAATATGACTAGGAAGCTTTTTTGAATACCATACATGAGTTACCGCACATGCTGATTCGATGTATCCCATTCGATATCTTCGAACTCGAGATTCCGTAGATTCAACTCCGCATTCCTTACAGAAACTTGAGTCTTCTTCATTTTCTTCACTCCATTGATACTTTCCACGGGCGCAAACTCCACTTTAAATAGGCCCAAATATTCTCTCACAGAATATTCCATCTTTTTCTGGTCTATCGCTGCCATAATAGAAAGTGCTGGGTTGAGTTACCCGTCCAACTATCTCTCCGGTAGGTAAGATTCTTTCAGTCCAGGCACGAATTTGTTCGGGAGAAGCTAATCCAATTCGAAGATATTGATGATTTTGGTAAATCATAAGATTAAAGTTCCGATTGATTTGTACTAAACTTCTTTATAATCTGTTATTAAATCTTTTTTTATAATAACTGGATCCGAATCTGGGGCTAAACATCGTGGTTCTCGAACGAGCAATCGAAAAGATTCTGGAGTAATTACTTCAGGTTCATATATCGGTTCTCCAGCTACTATAGTACTAACTACTTTCTGACGGGTTTCGGCATGATCAGATTTAATAGTAAGCATTTCTTGTGGAATATGGGAAACACCGAAACCTTCTGGAGCCCAAACTTCCATCTCTCCCACCCGTTGCCCCCCCCGTTTGGATCTCCCCCTAAGTGGTTGTTGTGTAACACGTGAATAAGGTCCACTAGATCGTACATGGATTTTATCATCAACTTGATGAATCAATTTTGGCATATAAGCTTTTCCTATCGTAACAGGTTGTTCAAAAATCTCTCCCGTTCTTCCATCAATCAATCGGCTTTTCCCGGGATTATCGAGTTCAAATGACCATGGATTAGCTGTTTGCCTACTAGCCTCATGAGGTTCAGGAAATACTAGCTTTCTCGGAGCTTCCCGTTCGTATCTTTCATCGAAAGGCATTACTCTATAATGTCTCCTCAAAAAGTCTCCTGCTATACCAAGCACACATTCAAAGATTTGTCCCACATTCATCCGTGAGGGCACCCCTAAGGGACTCAATATCATATCAATAGGTGTTCCATTTTGCAAATAAGGCATATCTTGTCTAGGTAAAATCTTTGAAATGATACCCTTATTACCATGTCTTCCAGCAACTTTATCACCTACTCTTATTTTGCGTTCCTGCAGGACATATACATGAACAACCTTTGTATACCTAGAAGTATCCTCTGGATAAATCCATTTCACATCAATAACTTGACCTCTTCCACCTGGGGGTACTTTAAGACAAGTTTCTCTCGTAGTAGTTGTATCAATACCAAATATGGCTTGTAATGAGTTACCTTCCGGAGCCTTCAGCGATTCCTCTGAATCTCGAGGTGTTAATTTACCTACTAAAACATCTCCCGTTTCTACCCAAGATCCTGGTAATACAAGGCCACTCTTATCTAAATGACGAAGAAAATAATCATCTAAATGGGGTATTTTTCTGGTAATTTCCTCAGCAGTTCCTTCAGGTGTTACATGAGCCCCAATTTCATATTTCTCAATATGAATAGACGTAAAAATATCTTCGTGTATTAGACGTTCGCTGATAAGTACTGAGTCCTCAAAATTGTATCCTTCCCATGGCATATATGCTATTAATATATTTTTCCCTGGAGCTAGTTCTCCCCCTACCGTAGCTCCCCCATCCGCCAAAATTTGCCCTCTTTCTAGATATTCACCTTCATTAACCCGAGGCTTTTGATGCATACGAGTATCGTTATTAGAACGTTGATATATAACTAATTTGGTATCTATTGTTTTTCCATCGTCAACTAACAAAGTTATTTTTTCACCATCAATATAATCAATTTTCCCCCCCCGTGCGGCTACAACCACAGTCCCCGAATCTGGGGCTACTTGACCTTCCAATCCTGTTCCTACAATACATTTTTCGGTTTTTGAAAGTGGAACTGCTTGACGTTGCATATTAGAACCCATTGAAGCACGATTTGCATCATTGTTTTCAAGAGGAGGAATAGGAGGAGCTCCAACGGAAAAATGTTGTAGAGGCGAAATACTTCGAAGATGTATTTGATTCCATGCAATAGTCACAATTTCTTGTCGATATCGAGCTGCAGTTACTTGTTCCTTTTTATCCTCCTGAGATACTGATAAACAAGTTCCTGTAGTTATTCGATAGTATTCATCTTCTTCTGCTGATACATGAGTTGCAGTATCCCCCTCCTCGGATAATATCTCGGAGATCTTATAGAAGGGACTTCCGAAGAATCCCCAAGGGTCAACGCTTGCATGAAGAGCCAATGATGAAATGGGTCCAGCATTCATTCCTTCGGACGTTTCGATGGGACAAACACGCCCATAATGACTAGGATGAGTATCTCGTACTTGGAAACTAGCGGTTCGCCTTATTGATCCTCCAGGGCCCAAATAACTTAATCTCCGCCTATTAACTATTTGTGTTAATGGATTAGTTTGGTCTAGAGATTGAGATAAGGGGTGTGAACCAAAAAATTCTTTGAAAGTTGTTAATAATAAACTTGAAGTTACTGGACTTCCAAAAGTTGGTACACGTTTATGCTGGGTTGCCCTATTCATTCTTCCCCGCACTGAATCCTCCGAACGTTCTGATGCCAATCTTGATTGATCTTTTGATGAATCTGCTACGGAACAAATATGTTTATTCTTTAAGTGATCCATATCATCGAGGGTTCCTACTCCAATCCGAACTTTGATCGAATAATCTATAACAGCTAACATATCTTTTGGTAATGAAAAAATCTCATTTTTAGGTACATCAAGGTTAAGTTTTTTGTTCAAATTTATTCGACCAATATTCCCTGGTTCAAATTTTGGTTGAGAGAATCTTTCTTGTGATTCTTCAGATATATCGGGGAATTTCAAATATTCATCTGTACCATATAATAGTTTGTAAAGTTCCGATATGGCATATTCTCTCGATTGAATATGTTTTGCCTTTGTTTTCCGAAAAGCGTCACTCGAGACATCGGGATAACAAACATTTTCTAAAATTTCTCTTGTATCCAAACCCATAGCTAATAATAAAAGTCAAATGGATATTCTCTGTTTCCTATTTATACGAACCCATATTCTGTTCTTCATATCAGGTTCTGATTTGAATCTTCCTCCACGATTTGAGATTATTGTGCCGGTATATATAGGGTTCCCATTTGGATCCCGTTCCAGATTAAGGTAAATACCAGGACTTCGTAAAATTTGATTGATTGCAACTCTAGCAGTTCCATTCACTACAAAAGTACCTTGGGAGCTCATTAAAGGAATATTCCCAATGTATACAGTTTGTCTTTTTATTCTCCCCTTTCCCTTTTGAGTCGATTGGGCTGGTACATATGATTTGGGTGAATACGTAATGGACCCACACACGGCATCTTTTTCTCCGATCAATGGTTCTATTAAGTAATATTGTTCACCAAATAATCGAAATTCAATCTCTTCATCTGTATCTTCGATACAGGGAAAATTATTCGGTTCTTCCATTAATCCCTGATTAACAAAACAATAAAATGCTTCCAATTGTATTTTTCCAAAATTAGGCAGTACAAAGATTTCCCCATTCTTTTCTAATACCATGTTGAATCTTCTCTTTCTTCTTTTTCCTCTTCTTTTCCCTATTTCCCTCTTTTCCCTTTTCTGTCAAGATGGAAATAAAAAAACTCCATATTGATAAAGAAATTTGTACCAATATAGTGGTAGTAGGTAGCAAATCGATAGATTTTCTTCTAATTTCGAACTAATTATGTTATGTGAGAGTCAGAAAAAAAAATACAGATTCTTAACTTAAATTAACTTAATAAGTAAAGGAAGGAATACCGTTCATTCCGTTTGAGAGGGGAGAGAAACAAACACTTGATTGAACCATTAATCATTCTTATAATACATTAACTTATATTTATTATATTTATTACAATTCCAGGTCGAAGATCAAAAAGGTTCAATTACGATAAAGTGGAGGCGACATGGCCAAGTGGTAAGGCAGAGGACTGCAAATCCTTTATCCCCAGTTCGAATCTGGGTGTCGCCTGAAAAAAAAAAAAAAATACAAAGAAGTAGTTTGGGTTGGCTATCATGTTATCTCTAAATATGAATTGTGTTGCTCCATATTATAGCCTGTCACATTATCCATATTTGAATTTTCATCATGAATAGGCAACCCTATGTTAAGTATAAATCAATTCTGAAATAAAAGCAAGTTATTCTACATTTCTTGCCTCAACAATCTCGAATCCCTTTAATATTGCTTATAAAATTCAAAATATAGATTATATTAAAATTTATTTTATTAAATACTTGGCGGTATTAACAGCTCTTCATATTATCAGTATAGAATAAATCATCATATAATATTATTTCTATATTTCTACATAGAAATAATCTAGATTCTTTATTCTATTCGAGAATCAAAAAGATAAGGAGAATCTTTACGGATATAGTTAATATTGCTTGGGCTGCTTTGATGGTAGTTTTCACATTTTCTCTCCCACCTGTGGTACGGGGAAGAAGCGGGCCGTAATTCCCGATTATAAATAATAAATTTATTAAATCATTATTGAATATTTTTTTTTTTATAATGATTTAATAAATAAATAAATTTATGAATATGGAAAAATATTTTCATAATTTTTTGATCTGTTTTCTATTTTTTTCCCTGCAAGAAATATATGAGGTATAATAAATTCCCTCCCATTTTCCATAATATAAAGGCTTTTTTTTTCTTCCCATTCCGAATTCAAAGTTTTGATAGATCCATTTATTTTTCAACCAAGTTAATAGGTTGAGAAAAAAATATTTATATTTCTCATAATATAAATTGGTTATATTATTTTTAATACTACGTAAATAGAGACTTTCTGTAATATAAGAAATAGCAGTTCCACTTAGAAGCATTTGGGATAATAGAAGAATGGGATCTAAACGCCAACCCTGGGAAATAAAAATTCCTCCACATAATAATCCGATGGAAGAGAAAAGGAAATCATAATATTGGGATAGGTTGATTCCTCGCTCGCCCCCCCCTGAAAACCATATATGATATTTTAATCTCTTTATGGCTTAAGTAAAAGATTATGAAAATAACATATCGTTTTTACCCCAAATTCAAGTGAGTTTTCATATAACTTCTTGGATTGTCTCTAACCTGTTCAATGAATTTATATTCCCAAATTTTTTATTATTCTCAAGAGATCAGGTTTATTTTATATGTACTTATCATATTCTCCTATAAGAAGGATTATCATTGGGCTCATGGTATACTCCGTTGGTTTCACCATTCCCTTCTCCGGAGAAAAGAGAACTAAGAATTGACATAAAATGATATTTTTTTATTTTTATATTTATCAATCGATCCAAATAAAATTTCAGTGAAATTTGTTTTCGAAGTAATTTATAATATTAAACTATGCTAGCCATAGATTATCTATTTCATTCTATAGAGAATAAATCTTTTCTTCTCCCCTTCTCAAGTTTCATATTAAATATTATTAGTTAATATGTTGAATCTCCTGAGCGAAATATCTTTAAGTACATTCAAAATCACACCTCTAGATACATGAGGTTCCCTTTCTCTAAGGGCGTACAAAAGTATGCCTACCGACACTAGTCCTACTCCCACCGTAGTACTAGGACCATACTCCATATGAATCATATAAGAAATAACACGTAAGTTAGAAAGGACTATATTCGTTGGGGGAATATATTCTATTAAAACCCCCCGATATAGTTTTTTTTTTTTTTTTTTAATTCAATAAGTATTCGCTATGATGTATGTAATTATCCAGAAAAAACTTGGACTTCTTCTATCATTCTCTCATAAGTGAATATTAAATTGAGAATGAATTTAATTGCTTTGACTGGCTGTTTTTACATAAGGGATAGGTGAGAAGGCAGTGGGAATGAGAATGAACAGTGCAGTGGCAATAAATGCGAGGATATTTACTTCCATAATCTCATTATTTATCTTATTATTTAATAATATTTTGAAGGGGCTCAAAAATCCCATCCGATAAAGATTATACATCTTCTCTTTTTCGGTTCAGAGATTCATAATGAATATAATCGATTCAATTTCTTTGGGAGATACAATCAATCTCCTTGAATTCAATGAAACCCCACCCCATATAAGTCTGATCGATTTATCTAATATTAGATGAATAGTATAACACAAGACAACTTTCTGACCTACAACATAAGATTCTTCATCTGAAAAAGCTCATTTTCTGTTTACTGTACTTTTACTTCCTATCTGCCACATTTATTATCTACGTACCATCTATGTTATACGACGCTATATGCAGTATACTATAAACATAGATGAATTTGGTGTGAAAAGATAAATGAAATACCTCATTTCCCAGTCAATCTATTATCAATAAATTTTGATATTGAGATAATACTGAACCGGCTTCATTATTTCACGGTTCGTTTGATAGAGTCTCATCTCGATAGTATGCCTTGAAGAGGACTCGAACCTCCATGCTTCATAGCACGAGATTTTGAATCTCGCGTGTCTACCATTTCACCATCAAGGCTCTCAATCAATATTATACTTGATTCAAATTCAAAAACATAGACTAAGTTAAATATTTTATTACTTTATTAATTAATGATTAATTAATAGAATTCTATTCAATTTTATCGATTCTCATTATCCATACATAAGATCTAACACAGTATAATAAGAATTAATTGTTGAAACTGAGTTCCCGACCAACAGGGGAAAAATAACATAGACTCATAAGACTAATTCACATTTACAATAATTAATTCGGATTGTAAAACGAATTTGCAATGAGACAGAACATTGTAAGTTCGTTTTACAATCCGAATTATAATATGAGTTCATTTATTTATCGGTCTCCATTTTATATCAGGATAAAGATTAATCCCCAAAGTTGATAAATAAATTTTCTAGGAAAAAGAGTATTCAGCTATTAATTGAATGACTTAAAGAAATATTATCCTGGGCAATAGTAATAATGGGATTCATTATTACTCCCAATATGGTAGAAGCTACTGCACATAACAACATACCGAGTTCAATAAAACTTTTTGATATTAAGGAAGATGTAGATATTTTATAATTTGTTACATAAGGAGTTCTTTCTTTGTCCCGTTCGGTTATTAACAACCCAATGATTCTCGAATAATAGTATATGGAAATAACACTCGTAAAAGGTCCTATCGAGACTAATAAATATAAACCTGCTTGCCATCCACACCAGAATGGATAAAGTTTTCCGAAAAAACCTGATGACGGGGGAAAACCTCCCAGAGGTAATGAACATGGAGTGAAAGAAAGAGCTAGCAAAGGATCTTTTATATATAATCCGGCATAATCTCGAATGTTATCTGTTCCCGTACGTGAACCAAATAATATGATACAAGCAAAAGTTCCTAAACTCATAAAGATATAAAAAAGTGTGTAAGTTAACATGCTTGCATATCCGTTTGAGTTTCCAGCAATTATTCCAATCATAAGATATCCAATTTGACTTATTGGAGAATATGCAAGCATGCGTTTCATGCTCGTTTGAGTGATCGCAATCAAATTGCCTAATATCATACTAAGAATAGCTAATATCTCTAAAAGGAAATGCCATTCATTCGATGAGAAGACAAAAATAATATTGAAGATTCGAGTAGCTAAAGCTAGAGCGGCTACTTTCGAAGCAGCAGAAAGAAGAGCAACAACAGGGGTTGGGGAGTCAGAGTCGGAAAGAGGATCATTATTCACTCTTTCCTCTCATTCAGAACCGTGCATGAGACTCTCATCTCACACGGCTCCTAAGTAATAAAAAAGGAATTTTTTTTTTTTTTTTAATTATTACCCTCCTCGCGTATGCATAAGATGTAATAATTTATGGATTTGTACAAAGAATTACTAATCTTTAACTTTTCGAGGAATCCTTCATCAATGGTTTTCATACCGAGGTGCTGACCTGTTCAATCTCTCTTATCTTTTTTGAGAGTCTATCTATCTAAAATAACAAGGTAGATTCGATAGAAAAACCATCTGATTTTATTCGTTATCAATAGCCATGGATTGTTATTCTAGGGTGATCCATCGGTCAGCGGATGCTTTTCCGTTCTAATACACTCGTAGTCTTTGGAGGATTAAAACTAACTATATAGCATCTACACATGGAAATTATTGAATCTCCTTAATGCGCCACTATCCTGATTCTTTGTAGAAGCTACCCATAATAACTAAACTAACTTGCAAAAAATATTTATTCATAAATATTAAATGCTTCTCACTTTGCTTTACCTTAATCGTTCATTATTCGAACGAAAGTGTTATGTTATAAGAACCTCGGTAAAAGTTGTGTTTTAATCCGAGTGAGGATAAAAGTTTTTTATTCCACATGTCTGTAGATCTCTTTCCATATTCAATATAGGGGAATAAATAAGTATCTATTTGTTATACAAATGAGAGAATGATTGAACGAATCGCACTCCCTCATATACGTCAGGGGTCCATTGATGAAAGGGAACCAGAGAGAGTTTGAATCCAATTCCTACCATTATACATACGAGCGCAACCAAAGTTCCTGGAGAGTTATACATTTGTGCATCTATAAGTCCATTTATTATTCTCTGAAGTTGAATTTCTCCCCCAGATAAACCATATAACCAAGAAAACCCATAAGCCGAGATAGAAGAACTTGTTCCACCCATAAGTAAGTATTTCATAGTTGCTTCATTAGATCTCGCATCTCTGTTGGTATATCCGGATAATAAATAGAAACATAAACTTGAGCATTCTGGAGCCACAAATATAGTTACTAAATCGTTAGCACCACACAAAAACATTCCTCCCAAAGTAGCTGTTAATATGAGCAACAAAAACTCCATTATGGCCATTTTTGTACATTGAATATACTCCACAGATAGAGGAATACATAATGCTGAACATAATAGAATCAGAGATTTAAATATCTCGTTAAAGGTGTCTGTTCGGAAATTACCCGAAAAGCTAATAATAGGTTCTTCTTTCCATTGGGAAAACAAGACTGTTATGCTTATCATCAAACTTGCAAAGGAGATGAAATATAACCAAGGTGTAGATGTATCTTTTTCGAAAATTAAATCTATTATTAAAAGAATGATTAAACTAGAAATTAAGATACATTCCGGTGAAATAGCACTCCCGTATGAGAGACGCAAATCAAACTCTAATTTCATAATATCTTTGAGATATAATTCAAATGAAATATCAATTGATTTCGTATATGATACGCCGAATAAAGTAAATTGTTTCGCTCAAAAACTTAGTTCATCAATATTTTTTGAATCGTTTTCAATTCTCATGAAAAATAGGTCATAATAGTTAAATTTTTCTTTTTTTTATTCAAATACAATGTTAATGTAAAATTAACATTATGAGATTTCTATTTTTTATGTAAGCCTTTCGGCTCACGTTCCTTCCAATTTGATATCGTATATTCCTTAGTTTAATTGTTATTAATCTCTTTATTTATATGAACGGAAATTTGCAAAAGCTCTATTGGCCTCTGCCATTCTATGAGTCTCTTCCTTTTTACGTACAGCATTGCCATTATCTCTGGCAGCATCCATTGATTCAGAACTTAGTTTAAAAGCCATACTTCGACCTGGACGTTTTCGAGATGCCCCCGATAACCAACGAATAGCAAGTACTTTTCCCCGTGTAGATCCTATTTCAGTGGGAACTTGATAAGTGGACCCACCCACACGTCTCGCCTTTACTGCTACATTGGGGGTTACTTTGCGTATTGCTTGACGCAAAACGGATAGTGGATTGTTTTTCGTCCTTCGCTCAATATTCACCATGGCATTATAAAGAATTCCATAAGCCAATGATTTTCTCCCGTGCTTAAGAATATGGTTAACTAACATGTTGACTAATCTATTATGATAAACCGGATCAGCTTTCGCATCTCTTTCTCTCGCATTACTTCGACGTGACATGAGTACGAGAAATAATTTATTATTAGTAATTTCTCTCATTAAAGTTAGGGATTAATGATTCATTTCGGCCTTCTCACTCCATATTGTAGGGTGGATCATTCATTCGAGTCGCGAAGGATCTCCCTCCAAACCGTACATACGATTTTCATCAAATACGGCTTTCCACTTCACTATATACAATAGATTTTAAATCATACATTACGTATATTAATAGAATATCTATTTGTACGGAATGATATTTACTCGCTTTCGATCGAGTATCCGTTTCCCCATTTTCCGTTACAGTTGGAAATCTTGTATTTCATGTATCTATACAATAAAATCTTCAGGTTTAAAAACAGTGTTGAAGAATCAGTGCTTGGAATTATTGCTATCTGACCTTAACTTGTTCTAATAAAGTAAAGTTTCTTTAACCCCCCGTTAACGCAGGGAAAGTTGGGGGAAACTCCCCAGGTAATGTGTCATAATAATTAAACCCTAGATCTAGATATATAATTTAAATCAATTTCATGGTTTTATTTATTGTAGCCTGCTCTGGTCCCCTTACGAAACTTCCGTTATTGGGTTAGCTACATAATCTACATGTTCCTAGCAATTAACATGGCATCGTCATGGAATGATGCAAGTCTTAGATAATAATACAACGCACTAGAACGCCCTTGTTGACGATCCTTTACTCCCACAGCATCTAGGGTTCCTCGAACAATATGATATCTTACACCGGGTAAATCTTTAACCCTTCCTCCTCTCACCAATACTACTGAATGTTCTTGCAAATTATGGCCGATACCTGGTATATAAGCGGTGATCTCAAATCCAGAGGTTGATCGTACTCTAGCGACTTTCCGTAAAGCGGAGTTTGGTTTCTTTGGGGTCGTAGTGGAAGAGTCGACGGATAAGTTACCTTTACCGTCACTCCATAAAACCGTACGTGAGATTTTCACCTCATACGGCTCCTCGTTCGATCTCCTGACCATGAAAGTTTTGATTTTCCATTAATTCTTCAAATATTTATTCATTACAGCACGATCTCTCTTTCAGATTTTGTTTGAATTCGATATTAAATTATTACTTTTTATTATTTTAGAGAGTAATAGAATTACATATTAACTTATCATTCCACATTTAATATTTTGTTAGATTAGATGTAGCTCCAGATATTATTTCTCCCAATAGCGAATTCCATGAGATTGACGGGTTAGCGTGAGCTTATCCATGCGGTTATGCACTACCCAAATAGGAATCAATTTTCATGAAGGATTTGGTTCGGCTTTCGTGCTCCGGTTCGGTCGGCATGCGCTGCCCGGTTTCGATGACCCACGTTGAAGGGGGATATCTATATCGGATCGGATACGTTCTGATCAAGGCCCGCGAATAACGAACGGTAAAGGCAGCTCTCTCTCACGGCCCGGCCTTTCTTCTCTTCCGCGATGAATTGCTTGCAAAAGTCCTACATTTCTTTTCTCTCCCCCTCCGTGCCGTGGGCTGAGGAGGAAGTAAGGGCTCGGTGGGAAGAGGATCGTATCACGAGAGAGCAAGGGAGTCAACCTGTCTCCGTTGAAAATATACAGCATGAATTTGATTTTGGCAATATAGTTAGTTGTACCCGATGCCAATCCAAATAAAAAAGTCTTTCTACGGCTACGGAGGCGAGCAAATCTTTCCCAATCCCTATTATGACGAAGAAACAATTGAT